GAAGCCGTATGAAATGAAAATTTCATGTACGGTTTTGTAAAATAACATTAAAGGTAACTTTTTTGTCAATTTTTTTCACTACAACACCAAAAAAACCAAACTCTGCCTTACGTAAAGTAGCAAGAGTAAGATTAACTTCTGGATTTGAAATTACAGCTTATATACCCGGTATTGGCCATAATTTACAAGAACATTCTGTAGTATTAGTTAGAGGAGGAAGAGTTAAAGATTTACCTGGTGTAAGATATCATATTGTTAGAGGAACTCTTGATGCTATAGGAGTAAAAGATCGTCAACAAGGGCGTTCTAGTGCGTTGTATATTATTATTTTAATACTTGTATTATAAAAATTAATACCATGTTAATTGTTGAAACATGTAAATATAGCTAACCATAAAACAAAAATGTTGTACAGGAACTAAAGCAGGCTAAAATTTTAAATATCTAAGGTTTATTTATTCAATAAAAAAAAAAAGTATTCCCTAACTTATTTTTACTAAAAAAAAAGAACTTTAACTTTTTTAGAACGAGTTAAAAAAAAACAAAAACTAAAAATTAACATAATTTTTTTAAACCTAAGGATTTTATTGTAAACTTAATAAAATACAAGATTTTCTAAAAAAAGAAAACGGATACTCAATTTAAAATGAGTAAGTATTTAATATTTTTATTTTAAATATTGAAAGCTGTATTCAATAAAAATTGTACATACAGTTTGAAGAGAGATTTTAAATATTTTTAATTAATATTGATCTACTCTACAATATGGAGTAAAAAAGCCAAAATAAACTATTTAATTATTTTTTAATATTATGTCACGTCGCAGTTCAGTAGAAAAAAAAGCAGGAAAATCTGATCCAATTTACCGTAATCGATTAGTAAATATGATGGTTAATCGAATTCTTAAAAATGGAAAAAAATCATTAGCTTATCGAATTCTTTACAAAGCAATGAAAAATATTAAACAAAAAACAAAAAAAAATCCACTATCAGTTTTACGTCAAGCTATACGTAGAGTAACTCCTAATGTAACAGTAAAAGCAAGACGTTTAGGTGGATCTACTTATCAAGTACCAATTGAAATAAAATCTGCACAAGGAAAAGCTCTTGCTATTCGTTGGTTATTAATAGCATCTAAAAAACGCTCAGGTCGGAATATGGCTTTTAAATTGGGTTATGAATTAATAGATGCTGCTAGAGATAATGGAGATGCAATACGAAAAAAAGAAGAAACTCATAGAATGGCGGAAGCTAATAGAGCTTTTGCTCATTTTCGTTGATTTTTTTAAGACTAAAAAATGTATTTTATTGAAAAAAAAAAAAGAATATACATAGCTTTTTTTTAAAAAGATTAATATTTTATAAATAGTTTATTAATAAAATTTAATAAACTTTATTAATAAACTATTTATAAAATATACAAATACTAATATATCGAGAAAATTTTTATGGACTTAGAATTTAATTTTTCTTTTTTTTATACAAGTACTATTTTGCCTGAATGCATTCTTCTTTTTTTTTTAATAGTTATTTTAATATTAGATTTAATTTTAGAAATAAAGAATAAATATTTATTCTTTTATATTTCTTTATTAAGTTTGTCATTCAGTATTGTTATTTTACTTTTTCAATTCCAAAAAGAACCCACTATTAGTTTTTCAGGTAATTTTCAAGATGATAGTTTTAGCAGAATACTTCAAATTTTTATAGTTTTATGTTCAATCTTATGTATTCCTTTATCTACGGATTTTATTGAATGTACAAAACTATCAATAACAGAATTTTTTGTTTTTATATTAACAGCAACCATAGGAGGAATGTTTTTATGTAGCGCTAATGATTTAGTTACTATTTTCGTTTCTTTAGAATGTTTAAGTTTATGTTCGTATTTACTATCTGGTTATACTAAAAATGATGTTAGATCTAATGAAGCTGTTATGAAATATCTACTTATAGGTGGAACAAGTTCATCTTTTTTAATTTATGGTTTTTCTTGGTTGTACGGTTTATCAGGAGGAGAACTTCAACTTCAAAAAATAGCAAGTGGACTTTTGAATACAGAAATGTACAATTCTTCAGGAAGTTTACTTGGACTTGTATTTATTATTGCAGGAATTGGATTTAAACTTTCTTTAGTACCTTTTCATCAATGGACTCCTGATGTGTATGAAGGAGTGTGATTCGTTTTTTATAAATAAAAAAATATAATTTTTTATTATGTTTACAATATTTATAAATACTTTTTTAGACATGCAAAATAAAAAAAATTATTATTTTCACTCAAAATAAAATTTAACTTTTATTAAATATTAAATAAATTTTTTTTTAATAAATTTAAATTAAATCTAAAATAAAGCAAAGTTAAAATAATAAAAAAAGTTAACTATTAAGGGTAATTAAAAAAATGATATAAATAAAATAAACTAAAATTAAAAATTTAAATACATTATTCAGTAATTTTTTTTCCTTCAAAAATTATGAGTGTAATATACGTATTCATTTAGAAAAAAAAAACCCTAAAATAAAAATTCATGACTCTTAAAACGAAAAAATTTAAATATTTTTTTTATTAAACTTTGTTCAAATAATTTTGATTGAATAACAAAATAATTAAAATTTTAAGATTAAAAAAAATAAATAAAGCAGGATTCTTCGTAAAGTTTAATTTTAATTAAATACTAATATTTATCTTTTAATTTTTATATACATACACGAAGAAAGTAATATTAATTTAAATTATTACTTAGGAGCTGTGTGAAATAAAAATTTCATGCACAGTTTTGAATGAGAGAAAAGAATGAGTAATCTTCGTTTCGATTCTAACTCCCCTACCCCAGTCGTTGCTTTTCTTTCGGTTGTTTCAAAAATAGCAGGGTTAGCCTTACTAGCTCGTCTCTTTAATATTGTTTTTCCTTTCCTTTTTAATCAATGGCATTTTCTTTTAGAAATATTATCTATCTGTAGTATGATATTAGGTAATTTAGTAGCTATTACTCAAACAAGTATGAAACGTATGCTTGCATATTCTTCAATAAGTCAAATTGGGTATTTAATGATTGGAGTAATTGTTGGGGATTTGAATGGATATATAAGTATGATAGTTTATTTATTATTTTATATATTTATGAATTTAGGAACTTTTGCTTGTATTATATTATTTGGATTACGTACAGGAACAGATAATATTCGCGATTATAGTGGATTGATTTTAAAAGATCCTTTATTAACCTTTTCTTTTGCATTATGTTTATTGTCTTTAGGAGGTATCCCTCCATTATCTGGTTTTTTTGGAAAACTTTATTTATTTTGGTGTGCATGGAAAAATGGTTTATATTTTTTAGTTTTTATAGGACTTTTTACAAGCATTATTTCTATATATTATTATTTAAAAATAGTTAAATTATTAATTACTGCAGAAAATAAAGAAGTTACTTCTTACATACAAACATATACTGGTTTTTCTTTTTCCATTTTTTACAAAAACTCAATTGAAATTAGTATAATTATTTGTGTAATTGCCTCTATGTTTTTAGGAATATTTATGAATCCCATTATCAATTTATTTCAAAATAATTTAAATTTAAGTAGTTTTACACATATTTAATATTTTTTTTATTAATTAAATATTTTTATATTATTAGTAAAAGTTTTCATTTGTTTTTTTTTATTATTCTATATATATAGAATAATAAAAAAAAACAAATGAAAATTGTATTTTTTTTTTTTATTATTATATAATAGCTTCTTAAAGACTGTTAAATATAAATTTTTTTTTCAGAAGCCTTGATGGTGAAATGGTAGACACATGAGACTCAAAATCTTATGCTTTAAAGCGTGGAGGTTCGAGTCCTCTTCAAGGCAATATTTACTTTATTTTTAAAAAAATAATCTTATGTTATACTATTTAGTTGATATCAATGATTTTATTAAACTAAAAAAAAAAGAATATTTATTCTATTTACAATATTTTATTAATATTATTGATTTAATAATTCTATTAATAGAAAACAAATATAAAAAATTATAAATAAAAATCAGATGATATTTTTTAATATTATAAATTAAACACTAATATAACAACCATATGGAAGTAAACATTCTTGCATTTATTGCTACTGCATTGTTCATTTTAATCCCTACAGCTTTTTTACTAATTCTTTATGTACAAACCGTTAGTCAAGGTAGTTAATAAAAATTTTTAATTATTAAAAATTATTAAGAATCTTGAATTTATCAAATAATATTGTATTTTTATTTAAATATTTAGTTATTTACAATATTAAAATTAAGTTAAAAAAACTAAAAAAATTATATATAATTTTTTTAGTTTTTTTAATTTTATTTATTTATTATTATATGATTCATATAGAACTAGGTCCTAGCACTATAGTCGGAATAGGGCTTATTATAGTAGGTATACTTTTATATGCCCTTCGCATAAGGGAATTTAATGTATCTAGAGGTGTGATTTAGAATGTACTTAAAAAGTTGTAAAAATTTCAATTTATTTATTAATAATAATAAATATAAAACTTGAAAGTTTTTTTAATTTATCTAATCTATGATTAAAAATTCAATTTTTTTCTAGTATTCCGAAAACATATTTAAATTTCTAAATTAAAATGGAATTATACTTACATAAAAAAAGTTTATTACATATTGTTATTTTTTAACATATATTGCTTTTTCTTATTTAATTTGTTTTTTGTTTCTTTGGAAATAAAATTATTCAATCCACGAAATACTAAATAAATCTAAAGATAGTAAAATTTATTTTTTAATTAAATACAAATAAATAAATCTGTTCTTAAAAATAATTTAAACAGATAAAAGACAATCCAAAAAGTTTATGTTTAAAATTCTATTTTACATTTATACACTTACTTGGATTTAGAGTAGTTAAAATATAAATTTGTTTTTATTTTACTGCTTAAGCCATAAAGAAATGAAAATATCATATATGGTTTTTAGAGGGGGAATATGTAATTAAATAAAAACATTAACCTATCTCAATATTATGATTCTTTTTTTTCATCCATTGGATTGTTATGTGGAGGAATTCTTATTTTTCAAGGTTGGCGATTAGATCCAATTCTTTTATTATCACAAATACTTTTAAGTGGAACAGCTATTTTTTTTATAGCAGAAAGTTTGTATTTACGTAATAATAAAATTAATTTTACAATTTTTTCTAAAAAAAAAAAGAATTTTTTTATTATAAAAAAAAAAAATTTGAAAGAAAATATAACTTATAAAAATATAAAATTAAAAAGAAAAATTTATAAAGGATGGGAAAAAGTTAATTATACTTTTTTTATTTCTTATATAATTTAATTATTCTACTTAAATTAGTTTAATATCTTTTATTTTTAATAGTCAAATAAAAGATATTAAACTAATTTATTTTTTAATGATTATTTTTATAATCTGTTTCTTTTTTTATAAAAAACTAAATTGAAAGTAACAAAAAATACAAAAATTATCCTTATTATTCTTATATCACTTAAGATAATAGTAATTATTACTTGTATATTTTTATAAATGCTAAATTGTATACTTTTAAAAAAGCTAAAACTAAATTAGTATTTAATTAAGTAAAAAAAATAATTTTTTTGTAATTTTTTTAATATAAATTTATATATATACTTTATGAATATATATATTTATTTTTACTAATTATTATGATTTGATAATAATACTTGCTTTTTTTTCTCATTTGATTTATTCTTAATATTAGGATTATCTATTAATTATAAATTTAATTAAAAAAAAAAGTACTAGACTATATTAAAATATAGAGCAATATAATTTTTTATTTAAAATACGACATAATAGATAATCCAAATCTTTTTTATATTATTATTAAGGCGACACCCAGATTCGAACTGGGGATAGAGAATTTGCAAACCTCTGCCTTACCACTTGGCCATATCGCCTTTTTTTAGTATTAGTAAAAGTTTTTACAAAAATTTTATAAGTTTTTTTTACTTATCATAAATTTTGAATTTGTTAATAATAAACTACATTATTGTAAAACTTAATTCTTTTTTAATCAAGTCTTTTTTAATAAAAATATTTAACATAAAAAAAAATTTAATAAAATAAAAAAATTTAATAAAAATATCTTTTATTTATGCAATTAGATAGAAAATAAAAATAATTAGAAATTAGATTTGTTATTATACAATAAACTCTAACACTATTTTAAAGAAAAAAAACCATGGAAATTTTTGTACTACCTGAATTTGGAAAAATACAATTTGAAGGATTTCATCGTTTTATTTATAAAGGTTTAATTGAAGAACTTAGTTATTTTCCTAAAATTAAAGACGCAGATCAAGAATTTGAATTTCAATTATTGAATAAAGAATATAAATTAGTAAAACCTTTAATAAACGAGAGAGATGCTGTATATCAATCAAGTACATATTCTTCAGATTTATATGTACCGGCACAATTAGCTCGAGAAAAAAAAAGAAAAGCACAAAAACAAACTGTATTTATTGGAAGTATTCCTTTAATGAATTCTCAAGGAACTTTTGTAGTTAATGGTGTTGCAAGAGTAATCATTAATCAAATTTTAAGAAGTCCAGGTATTTATTATAATTTAGAACTAGATCATAACGCAATTCCTATATATACAAGTACAATTATTTCTGATTGGGGAGGAAGGCTAAAATTAGAAATTGATAGCAAAACGAGAATTTGGGCTCGTATAAGTAAAAAACGAAAAGTGTCAATTTTAGTTTTATTACTAGCCATGGGTTTAACAATAAAACAAATTTTAGATAGTGTTTGTTCTCCAAAATTTTTTTTAGACGTCTTGAAAAAAAAAAAAAAAAAAGAACAACCCCAATCAAGTGAAGATGCGATAGTGGAACTCTATAAACAATTATATTGTATAGGTGGAGATATTGTATTTTCCGAATCTATACGTAAAGAATTACAAAAAAAATTTTTTCAACAAAGATGTGAATTAGGGAAAATTGGTCGATTAAATTTAAATAAAAAACTTAATCTTAAGGTACCTGAAAATGAATATTTTTTGTTACCACAAGACATTTTAGTTGCTATAGATTATTTGATAAAAATCAAATTTGGTATTGGTACACTTGATGATATAGATCATTTAAAAAACCGTCGTATTCGATCTGTAGCAGACTTATTACAAGATCAATTAAAATTAGCATTAACACGTTTAGAAAATTCCGTACGACAAATTATACGGGGAGCAACTAAGAGAAAACGTTTACCTAATCCTAAAAGTTTAATTAGTCCAACTCCATTAATAGCTACTTTTAAAGAGTTTTTTGGTTCACACCCTCTATCTCAATTTTTAGATCAAACTAATCCATTAACAGAAATAGTTCATAAACGAAGATTAAGCTCTTTAGGTCCTGGAGGATTAACAAGACGAACGGCTAATTTTCAAGTACGAGATATTCATTTTAGTCATTATGGACGCATTTGTCCTATTGAAACATCTGAAGGTATGAATGCCGGACTTATTGCATCATTAGCGATTCATGCAAAAGTTAATACTTGGGGATCTCTAGAAAGTCCTTTTTATAAAATGTCAAAAATTTCTAAAGAAGAAAAACTTCTTTATTTATCTGCCGGAGAAGATGAATATTACCGAATAGCTACTGGAAATTGTTTGGCTTTAGATCAAGATACACAACAAATACAAATAACTCCAGCTCGATATCGACAAGAATTTTTAGCTATTGCTTGGGAACAAATACATTTTCGAAGTATTTATCCTTTACAATATTTTTCTGTTGGCGCTTCTCTAATTCCTTTTTTAGAGCATAATGATGCAAATCGTGCTTTAATGGGATCTAATATGCAACGTCAAGCAGTTCCACTTATAAAACCTGAAAAATGTATTGTAGGAACAGGCTTAGAAAGTCAAGCAGCTCTCGATTCTGGAAGTATTACTATTGTAAAACAAAGTGGAAAAATTTTATATACTGATGGTAAAAAGATAAATTTGATCGACACGAATAAAAAAAAAAACACAACTAAATTTTTCAATATATACCAGCGTTCAAATAATAGTACTTGCATGCATCAAAAAATACAAGTTACTCAACAAAAATTTTTAAAAAAAGGACAAATTCTAGCAGATGGCGCAGCAACTCTAAAAGGAGAATTAGCCTTAGGAAAAAATATTTTAGTAGCATATATGCCATGGGAAGGGTATAATTTTGAAGACGCAATACTTATTAACGAACGTCTAATATATGAAGATATTTATACATCAATTCATATTGAAAGATATGAAATTAAATCTCGTACTACAAGTCAAGGTATGGAAAAAATTACTAAAGAAATACCTCATTTAGAAAATAATGTACTACGTCATTTAGATAAAAATGGACTTGTATTGTTAGGATCTTGGGTTGAAACAGGAGATGTTTTAGTAGGAAAATTAACACCTCAAGAAACAGAAGACTCATTACGTGCTCCAGAAGGAAAATTATTACAAGCTATATTTGGTATTCAAGTAGCAACTGCAAAAGAAACTTGTTTAAAAGTTCCTTCAGGTGGAAAAGGACGAGTTATTGATGTACGATGGATTTCTAAAAAAGAAAATTCTACTAATTATGAAAAAATAATACATATTTACATAGCTCAAAAACGCAAAATACAAGTAGGAGATAAAGTAGCTGGAAGACATGGTAATAAAGGTATTATTTCAAAAATTTTACCTCGCCAAGATATGCCGTATTTACAAGATGGCACACCAATTGATATGGTATTAAGTCCATTAGGGGTACCTTCGCGAATGAATGTAGGACAAATTTTTGAATGCTTACTTGGTTTAGCCGGTCATTTTTTAAAAAGACATTATCGAATAACCCCTTTTGATGAAAGATATGAACGAGAAGCTTCAAGAAAACTAATTTTTTCAGAACTATATAAAGCAAGTACAAAAACAGGAAACCCTTGGCTATTTGAAACTGAAAATCCTGGAAAAAGTCATTTAATAGATGGAAGAACTGGAGAAATATTTGAACAGTCTGTTACAGTAGGAAAAGCTTATATGCTAAAATTAATTCATCAAGTTGACGATAAAATTCACGCACGTTCTAGTGGACCTTATGCACTTGTTACTCAACAACCTCTTAGAGGCAGATCCAGACATGGAGGACAAAGAGTAGGAGAAATGGAAGTATGGGCTTTAGAAGGTTTTGGTGTTGCTTATATTTTACAAGAAATGCTTACTATTAAATCTGATCATATTTATGCTCGATATGAAGTACTTGGTGCAATTATAACAGGAGAGCCAATACCTAAACCTAGTACTGCTCCAGAATCTTTTCGATTACTTGTTCGAGAATTAAGATCTTTATCGTTAGAATTAGATCATTCCGTTATATTTGAAAAAAACTTAAATATAAATTTTAAAGAAGTTTAATAAAAAAAATAAATTTAAATTTTATGATTCATCAAGAAAAATATCAGCATCTTCGAATTCGATTAGCTTCTCCTGAACAAATACGCAGTTGGGCTGAAAGAATTTTACCTAATGGAGAAATTGTCGGACAAGTAACAAAACCATATACCTTACATTATAAAACACATAAACCTGAAAAAGATGGATTATTTTGTGAACGTATTTTTGGTCCTATTAAAAGCGGACTTTGCGCTTGTGGAAAATATCAAACAATTGAAAAATATGCAAAATTTTGTGAACAATGTGGTGTTGAGTTTATTGAATCACGTGTTCGAAGATATCGAATGGGATACATTAAATTAGCTTGCCCAGTAACACATGTGTGGTATTTAAAGCGCTTACCTAGTTATATTGCAAATCTTTTAGCTAAACCTCTTAAAGAATTAGAAAGTCTAGTATATTGCGATGTGTGACTTGTTTATAGAATTTAATTGTACAGATTTAATTACAACTGTTATCCTATTTTATTTATTATAAGGATATTTCTTATTTTGATATGTTTCGTTAAAAAAGTAACATAAAACTCAAAAAAATTTAAATTTAAAGTATTTAATCTAAGGTTTCTATTTACATATATATATAAATATATAAATATTTACTATCTTTATATATTTTTTATATAATTTTTTCTTTAACATTTGTAGATTTCGTAAAAAAATAAAATTTAATTTAAAATTTATTATTGTATTTATTTATAATGGATAGTGCTGTTTATTCATCGCATATATACGCTAAATAATACTAGATCCATCGAAATAGAAAGAAAACCTATAGGATTACAAAAATAAGTTTATAAACAAGATAATTTCTTATTAATTCTAAAAATATTCGAGGTATTTTTGTAAAAAAATATATCATTTAAAGAAAGTAAGATTACTCAAAAATAAAAATTTTCTTAAATTTTTGAATATAACTTGAGTAAAAAATAGTAATAAATTGTTTTTTTGTCTAACTTTTATATAAAAAAAACAAAATATATATTTTTTTAATATATTTCAAGAAATACATATATAAAACTTGTATTTACAATTACAATATTATTAAAAATTAAAATTTAATACTATTTGAGCCGGATGAAAACAAATTTTCATGTCCGATTCTGAGGGGGGGAATTAAAAAAAGAAAAAAAAAAATAAACCTATCCCAATCTTTTTCTTGCTAGACCTATTTCAAAAAAACCTACTTTATTAAAATTACGAGGTTTATTTAAATATGAAGATCAATCTTGGAGAGAAATATTTCCTCGTTTTTTTTCTTCAACTGGATTTGAAGCATTTCAGACTAGAGAAATAGCTACTGGAGGTGATGCTATTAAAAAACAACTAAGTAATATAGATCTCCAAGTAGTTATGAATTATACATATATAGAATGGAAAGAACTAGTAGAACGAAAATCTACAGGAAATGAGTGGGAAGATCGAAAAATTCAAAGAAGAAAAGATCTTTTGGTAAGACGTATAAAATTAGTAAAACAATTTCTTCAAACAGATATAAAACCAGAGTGGATGGTTTTATCTTTTTTACCAGTTCTTCCGCCTGAATTACGGCCTATGATTGAACTAGGTGAAGGCGAATTAATTACTTCTGATTTAAATGAACTCTATCGAAGAGTTATTTATAGAAATAATACTCTTATTGATTTTTCGGCCAGAAGTGGTTCTACACCAGGAGGTTTAGTTGTTTGCCAAACTAGATTAGTACAAGAAGCAGTAGATGCACTTATTGATAATGGTATTCGGGGACAACCTATGAAAGATAGTCATAATAGGCCTTATAAATCTTTTTCAGATGTTATTGAGGGAAAAGAAGGACGCTTTCGTGAAAATTTACTCGGAAAACGCGTTGATTATTCAGGACGATCTGTTATTATAGTTGGTCCTTCTCTTCCATTACATCAGTGTGGGTTACCACGAGAAATGGCAATAGAATTATTTCAAGCTTTTGTTATTCGAAGTTTAATTGGACGACACCTTGCTCCTAATCTCAGAGCAGCTAAAAGTATGATTCAAAACAAAGAGTCTATTATATGGAAAGTACTTCAAAAAATTATGCAAGGACATCCTATCTTATTAAATCGAGCACCTACTTTACATAGATTAGGCATACAAGCATTTCAACCTATTTTAATAAAAGGTCGCGCTATTCGTTTACATCCACTAGTCTGCGGAGGATTTAATGCAGATTTTGACGGAGATCAAATGGCTGTTCATATACCATTATCTTTAGAAGCTCAAGTTGAAGCGCGATTACTTATGTTTTCATATACAAATCTTTTGTCTCCTGCTACAGGAGATCCAATTTCTGTACCAAGTCAAGATATGCTTTTGGGACTTTATCTATTAACAATTGAAAATCATCAAGGTATTTATGGTAATAAAAATCATCCTTATAAATACAACAGTAACAAAATTAATTTAAATAAAACACCTTATTTTTATAGTTATGATGATGTAATAAAAGCTCAAAAACAAAAAGAAATTAAATTACACAGTCCTTTATGGCTTCGATGGGAAACAAAATTGCGAATAATTACGTCAATAAATCGTGAAAAACCTGTTGAAGTTCAATACAATTCTTCTGGTATTTTTTCTAAAATTTATGAACATTATCAACTTAGAAAAAATAAAAAAGAACAAATTACTAATTTTTATATTTGCACAACTGTTGGTCGTATTATATTTAATCAACAAATAGAAGAAGCTATTCAAGGTACTTTAAAAGCTTCGCAATTTCGAAATATATCTTTACCAGCAATAATTATATAATATTCATTTTTTCTACAAACAGAAAAAAAAAAAAAGCCAAATGAAAAATGGCTTAAATTTATTGGTATATCCTGTTTATGATAATAAAGAGGTTTTTTATTATGGCAGAACCAGCCAAAATGCTTTTCTATAATAAAGTGATGGATAGAACTGCCATAAAACAGCTTATTAGTAGATTAATTGCTCACTTTGGTATTACATACACAACACATATTTTAGATCAACTTAAAAATCTAGGCTTTAAACAGGCTACTCAAGCTGCAATTTCATTAGGAATTGATGATCTTTTAACAGCACCTTCAAAAAGTTGGCTGATCCAAGATGCGGAACAACAAGGTTATACTTCTGAAAAAAATTATCGTTATGGAAACGTTCATGCAGTAGAAAAACTACGTCAATTAATCGAAACATGGTATGCAACAAGTGAATATTTAAAACAAGAAATGAATCCTAATTTTCGGATGACAGATCCGTTAAATCCAGTACATATGATGTCTTTTTCGGGAGCTCGAGGAAGTACATCACAAGTTCATCAGTTAGTAGGTATGCGAGGTTTAATGTCAGACCCACAAGGTCAAATTATTGATTTACCTATTCAAAGTAATTTTCGTGAAGGGTTATCTTTAACAGAATATATTATTTCTTGTTATGGTGCTCGTAAAGGAGTCGTTGATACGGCAGTACGAACATCAGATGCTGGATATCTTACACGTAGATTAGTTGAAGTAGTTCAGCATATTGTGGTAAGAAAAATGGATTGTGGTACTTTTCAAGGTATTTTTGCAATTACTTCGCGCGATACTTATAAAAAAAAAAATAATCAACAAAAATTAATTGGTCGTATATTAGCAGAAAATGTATATATAAATGAAAGATGCGTTGCTATCCGTAATCAAGATATTACAGCTAACCTTGCTCTTTCCTTAATAACTACTAAAAAAAAACAAATTTTTATACGTTCTCCTTTAACGTGTAAAAATATGCTATGGATTTGCCAATTATGCTATGGATGGAGTCTTACTCACGGTAATTTAATAGAATTAGGCGAAGCTGTAGGCATTATTGCGGGACAATCTATTGGAGAACCAGGTACTCAATTGACGTTAAGAACGTTTCATACTGGTGGAGTTTTTACAGGTGATATTGCGGAACATATACGAACACCATTTAATGGAATTATTCAATTTGATAAAGATTTAGTTTATCCTACACGTACTCGCCATGGTCATCCTGCGTGGATATGTAATAATAATTTATCTGTTATTATTAAAAGCAAAAAAAAAGTACATAATTTGGTTATTCCACCACAAAGTATGCTTTTAGTTCAAAATAATCAATATGTAGAATCAAAACAAATTATTGCAGAAATTCGTGCTAAAATATCTCCTTTTAAAGAAAAAATTCAAAAATATATTTATTCAAATTTATCTGGTGAAATGCATTGGAGTACGAAAGTTCACCATGCATCTGAATATATACATAGTAATGTTCATCTTTTATATATGACGGGTCATATATGGATATTAGCAGGGCATTTCGAAAAATGTAATGAATCTTTTTTATTCTATCGCAATCAAGATAAGTTAGATAATAAACTTCCAATTGCAAATAAAAATTTGAGTTATTATAAAAATAATTTTTTAAATTACTTTTGGAATTTTATTTATTCTAGTATTATTTTATATACTTACAATTTTTTGGAAATTAAAAAAAAGAAAAAAACTCTTTTTTTTTTTAATAAAAAAAAAAATGAATATAAAAAAAAACCAATATTCCCATTTATTCTTAAAATACCCCAAAATGGCATTTTAAAAAAAAATGATATTTTTGCTATTTTTAATGATCCTAAATATAAAATAAAAAATTCAGGAATTATAAAATATGGTACTATAAAAGTTGATTTAATTAATAAAACAAAGAATATTTTTGAAGATTCAAAAAATAAGAATGGTAGATCAAGATATAAAATAATAAAAGAAGGTAATTTTTTTTTTATTCCTGAAGAAATACATAATTTAGATCAATCTCTTTTTTCTTCTCTTTTGATAAAAAATAATAGTTTTATTGAAGCGGGAACAAAAATAACTTCTACTATTACTAGTAAACTAACTGGCTTGGTTAAAATAAAAAAAAAAACTAATAATTTTGAAATAAAAATATTACCTGGAAGTATATATTCTTCTAAAGAAAAAAAAAAAAACTTTAAACAAAGTGGTATTTTAATAGCTCCAGGAAAAAAAGTTTTTGAACAATTTTATGCTAAAAATTGGATTTATCTTGAATGGATTGTACTTTCCAAAAATAATTCTTTTTTTTTTATTAGACCAGCAATAGAATATAAAATAACATCAAATGATAATGCTTTAAATTTACCAATACCTTTTTTTCTAGACTTCTTAAAAGAACAACAAGCAGTTAAATTTCAAACTATTAAATATATTTTTTATCAAGATGGTGAAGAAGTTGAAATTCTTAATAATACTGAAATTCAATTAATTCAAAGCTGTTTAATACTAACTTGGGAAACAAAAATATTTCTCAAAGAAGCTCATATTTCTTTTATAAAAATTCGTATTAATAAAATTAGTAAATTTTTTCTTCAAATAAGTTTAATTGAATATTTTAGCTTTAATTATAAAAAAAAAGAAAATAATAAAATTATTAATTCTTATTTTACTAAAAAAAAACAGATTATTAATCAAAATTTTAATAAAAAAAATTTATTGTTTAATAAAACTTGGGGTATTATTCGTACTTCTTCAAAAAAAAACCAAGAAAAAAAATTTTTTCTTGTTTTATCACCATCAAATTTATTTCAAACTAATTTAATTAGCAAAACGAAAAAAAGTACGAAAATAAAAAATAACATAGAAAAAATTTTAACTTATCAATCAAATGAATTAAAAATAGTAATTAAAGATTTTAATATAAAAAAAAAAAAAAGTTTCTTAAAACAAAATTTTATAAAATTTTTAGGTCTTTTAGGTCATTCACAAAATTTTACAAAAAATTTTCAACTTTTCTCTTATTCTTATAAAAAATTTAATAATAAATTAAAACCAATTAATTTTTCAATTATTGATAATTTTAATAAAAAAATTAAAATACCTATATGGTATTTTTTGGATGAAAATAAAAAAATTCATAAGTTTATATTAACTAAAAATAACATTTTTAGTTTATTAAGTTGGTCTTTTTCGTTATTTTTTTTTAAAAAAAAAAAAATTCAATTTATTAATCTTGGATATTTTTTTTGCGATGGTTTTTCTATATCTAAATCTCATAATTTTAATGAATCTGGTCAAATTATAGCTATTTATGAAGATTTTTCTTCAATAATTAGATTAGCTAAACCATATTTAACTACTGGTGGAGCTACGATTCATAATAATTATGGTGAAATTTTGAAAGAAGGAAATACATTAATAACTTTAGTATATGAAAGATTAAAATCAGCAGATATTATTCAAGGGCTTCCAAAAGTTGAACAGTTATTAGAAGCTCGCCCAATAAATTCAGTTTTTATTAATTTAGAAAAAGGTTTTGAAGAATGGAATAAAGATATGACAAGTTTTTTTGGAAGTTTATGGGGCTATTTTTTGAGTGCTCGAATTAGTATGGAACAGAGTCAATTAAATTTAGTTGATCAAATTCAAAAGGTTTATCGGTCACAAGGAGTACAAATATCAGATAAACATATAGAAATTATTGTACGTCAAATGACTTCTAAAGTTATTACTTTGGAAGATGGAATGACTAATGGTTTTTTACCTGGAGAATTAATTGAATTTACAAGAATAAAAAGAATGAATCGTGCTTTGGAAGAAATTATTCCCTATAAACCTGTGTTATTAGGTATAACAAAAGCTTCTCTTAACACTCAAAGTTTTATATCAGAAGCTAGTTTTCAAGAAACTACTCGAGTGTTAGCAAAAGCGGCTTTGCGGGGTCGGATTGATTGGTTAAAAGGTTTAAAAGAAAATGTTATTCTTGGCGGAATAGTTCCTGCAGGAACTGGTTGTCAAGAACTTATTTGGCAAATAACTTTAGAAAAACATAAAAATATTTTATTAAAAAAAAAAAAGAAAATGAAATTATTTAATAATAAAATAAAAGATATTTTTTTATATGAAAAATTTTCTATTTTTTTTACTTCAAATCAGATTCATAAAAAATTAAAACAGCCATTTTTTGAAATAAACACTAATAAATAAATTGAATTAACTTATCTAAAAATTTTTAGGTAGTTTATTAAAGAAAAAAATGAAAATAAATTTACGAAAAAATTTAAAAAATGTATTGATTTTAATCTAATTAAAAAAACAAATTAAACTTTTTTAATAAAAAAACAACAATGAAACAAAAATATTGGAACATTAATTTAGAAGAAATGATGGAAGCAGGGGTACATTTTGGTCATCAAGCTCGAAAATGGAACCCTAAAATGGCTTCTTATATTTTTACAGAACGAAAAGGTATTCATATTTTAAATCTTACTCAAACAGCTCGTTTTTTATCAGAAGCTTGTGATTTAGTAGCTAATGCTTCAAGTAAAGGCAAACAGTTTTTGATTGTAGGTACAAAATATCAAGCAGCTGATTTAGTAGCATCAGCTTCTATAAAAGCTCGATGTCATTACGTAAATCAAAAATGGCTTGGTGGTATGTTAACTAATTGGTCAACTATAGAAAAACGTCTTCAAAGATTTAAAGATTTAGAAAATAAAGAAAAAACAGGATTATTTAATCAACTTCCAAAAAAAGAAGCCGCAACTTTAAAAAGACAATTAACTCAACTTCAAAAATATTTAAATGGAATTAAATATATGACAAGTTTACCCGATATTGTAATAATAATAGATCAGCAAAAAGAAATCACCGCTATTCAAGAATGCCGAACTTTAGGTATTCCAACAATTTGTTTGGTTGATACAGATTGTGATCCAGATCTTACAGATATACCAATTCCAGCAAATGATGATGCTCGGGCTTCTATTCGATGGATTTTAAATAAATTAACATTAGCTATTAGTGAAGGTCGTTATAATTCAATAAAAACTGAATAATTATTTTAGTTTTTTTATTTTATTACTCATTACTATTTTAAAACTTAAAAATATATTACAATAAAAATAAATATTTTATTGTAATAAATATGTTGTAACATAATAAAAAATTTAGAACAATAAGACATTTAAATAATGGAATTGTTTATAAAATTCATTTCTATTTTTTATAGTTAATCTTTAGAAGGGGTAATATGTATACTGCACAATTTTCCATTAGCACACTTAATAATTTATATGAAATATCTGGTGTGGAAGTAGGTCAACACTTCTATTGGCAAATAGGCAGTTTTCAAGTTCATGCACAAGTACTTATAACTTCCTGGATTGTTATTGGTATTTTATTAAGTTTAGCTATTTTAGCAACGCGCGATTTACAAACTATTCCAACAAGTGGTCAAAATTTTGTTGAATATGTTTTAGAATTTATTCGAGATTTAACCAGAACTCAAATAGGAGAAGAAGAATATCGACCTTGGGTACCTTTCATAGGAACTATGTTTTTATTTATTTTTGTTTCGAATTGGTCCGGCGCTCTTCTTCCTTGGAGAGTTTTTGAATTACCTCATGGAGAACTAGCTGCACCTACAAATGATATTAATACAACTGTTGCATTAGCTTTATTAACCTCAGTAGCTTATTTTTACGCAGGTCTTCATAAAAAAGGTTTAAATTATTTTGGTAAATATATTCAGCCAACTCCAGTACTTTTACCAATAAACATTTTAGAAGATTTTACAAAACCCTTATCGTTAAGTTTTCGACTTTTTGGAAATATATTAGCTGATGAATTAGTAGTTGCTGTTCTTATCTCTTTAGTACCTTTGGTTATTCCGATACCTATGATGTTTTTAGGATTATTCACAAGTGCTATTCAAGCTTTAATATTTGCAACCTTAGCTGCAGCTTATATAGGGGAATCATTAGAAGATCATCATTAAATTAAAAAGAATAAAAATAAATATATATGTAAAAATATTGTAAATACTTTTAAACATAACTATTTTTTCAAGAAATAATTTAATTAATTTTAGATTTAAACTGTATATTATTATCCTATAAAAATTTATTGAGTATAATAGTAAACAATTTTTAATAATTAACAAAACGTATTTGAAATTGAAAATAAAAAAATATTTTTAATTGTTATTTTATTTAATTTAATCAAATTTAAATTCTTAAATAAAAACAAGCAATTTAAACGATTAAAACAAAAACTTTAATTTATTTTTTTTAGTGATACTATCACTTTATTAAGAGACATCTTGAGTTATTAACTGCTTAATTTAATTTTTTTTTAATAAAAATATAAGTGAGCAATAGAGAATAAGTTTTTTTTTAATTAACTTTTTCTTAATTTTGTTAGAGGATATTATAATGAACCCCTTAATTTCTGCTGCGTCTGTTATTGCTGCTGGATTAGCTGTAGGTTTAGCTTCTATTGGACCTGGAATTGGTCAAGGTACAGCTGCTGGTCAAGCAGTAGAAGGCATTGCTAGACAACCAGAAGCAGAAGGTAAAATTCGAGGCACATTGTTATTAAGCTTAGCTTTTATGGAAGCTTTAACTATTTATGGTCTAGTCGTAGCTTTAGCACTTTTATTTGCAAATCCTTTTGTATAAATTTAATTGTCTTTAAAGCATTCTATTTTTTAAATTAAATTGTTTTTTTAAGAAATAAAATGGTTAATCGTTTTATTTCTTAAAAAAACAATTTAATTTTTAATTTCATATTGAAATTAAATTTATTTTTTATAAAAACAAAAATTGTAATTTTGTTTTTGTGTAAATAAAATAAATTATTTTTTAATTATATTACTAATTAGACTTAAAATTAGATAAATAAGTCTCTGTCTATAACTAAAAATTAAAGTTATTTTGAGTAAAAAACTCTGTAAAACTTAGATAATCTATTCATGGGAGAGAGAATATGCAAAGTATGGTTAATTTAGTTGTTTATTTTAGTTATTGGCCTATTGCTGGTAATTTTGGTTTAAATACAAATCTTTTAGAAACCAATTTAATTAATTTAAGTGTAGTACTTGGTTTATTAATTTATTTTGGAAAGGGAGTGTGTGCGGGTTAGTTATTTAAATAAAATTATTGGAAAAACCAGTTACACTTAAAAGTGTATAATTCCGACGAATTACTTCTAAACAAAATTTAGAACAACTATAGCATTTCGTAAAATTAGTAATTTTTTATTTTTTACTTTATTCGGAAATATTAAGAAAATGGTTAAAGCTAAAATGCTTGAAGTCTAAGCGTCATTGGGGTTTTTCTTTCCCCCAATATTTTATATATAAAAAATATAAAAACATATTTAGAGACTCATTTGATATATAACACTCATATCAAATTAATTTTTACATTTATTTATTAAATAAAATTGTTACTATCTCTACAAACTAACCAGTTTTGGTTTTTTATGCTAAATTGACAACCTAAAAAAAGTCTAATATTAAGTTATTCAAAAAAACGACCTTGCTGACAGTTAATAAAAAAAAGAAAATAACTTTTGTCAGAAGAGCCCTTACTTAAATTTTTTTTCTATTAAAAAAATATATAAAATTTTTATAAATCATTTTAAAAAAAGATTAAAAATTAACAGGGGCAAGCTTAGTTAAAAAATTAAGCAAGAAAGCCGAATGAATTGAAAAATTCATGTTCGGTTTGGGAAGAGATTAATAATTCGTAAAAATGTTCGATAAATAATCTACTTTCATTAAACAATTTATTAAGTAATCGTAAACAAACTATTTTAAGTACAATTAATGACGCGGAAGAACGATATAATGAAGCAACTGATAAACTTAACCAAGCGCGAATTCGTTTAGAACGGGCACAAATAAAAGCAGATGAAATTCGCGTAAATGGTCTTTCTCAAATAGAAAGGGAAAAAAGAGAATTAATAAATGCTGCTGATGAAGATTCAAAACGATTAGAAGATTCAAAAAATGCTACTATTCGTTTTGAAGAACAAAGAGCAATTGAACAAGTTAGACAACAAGTTTCACGTCTTGCATTAGAAAGAGCATTAGAAGCGTTAAATAAACGTTTAAATAACGAATTACATTCACGCGTAATTGATTATCATATTGGTTTACTTAGAGCCATGGAAAGCACAACTAATTAGCTTTCATTAGTTTTATTTTTCAAAAAATTATTAACGAACGCTAATGGTAAATATTCGACCTGACGAAATTAGCAGTATTATCCGTAAACAAATAGAAGATTATAGTCAAGAAGTAAAAGTCGTAAATGTTGGTACTGTACTTCAAGTAGGAGATGGCATTGCACGTATTTACGGTCTTGATAAAGTAATGGCTGGTGAATTAGTTGAATTTGAAGATCGTAGTATAGGAATTGCTTTAAATTTAGAATCAGATAATGTTGGCGTTGTATTAATGGGTGATGGATTAACTATTCAAGAAGGTAGTTCTGTAAAAGCAACAGGAAAAATTGCTCAAATACCTGTAAGTGACACTTACTTAGGTCGAGTTGTAAATGCTTTAGCTCAACCTATTGACGGTAAAGGTCAAATATCAGCTTCAGAATTTAGATTAATTGAATCATCAGCTCCCGGTATTATTTCAAGACGTTCTGTATATGAACCTATGCAAACAGGTCTTATTGCTATTGATTCCATGATTCCTATTGGTCGTGGCCAACGTGAATTAATTATTGGAGATCGACAAACTGGTAAAACAGCAGTAGCTATAGACACTATTTTAAATCAAAAAGGTCAAAATGTAATATGCGTTTATGTAGCTATTGGACAAAAAGCATCTTCAGTAGCACAAGTAGTTAATACTTTTGAAGAACGTGGTGCTTTAGAATATACAATTGTAGTAGCCGAAGCAGCAAATTCTCCTGCTACCTTGCAATATCTTGCTCCTTATACAGGAGCTGCTTTAGCAGAATATTTTATGTATCGCAAACAGCATACTTTAATAATTTATGATGATCTTTCAAAACAAGCACAAGCTTATAGACAAATGTCTCTTTTATTGAGAAGACCACCAGGTCGTGAAGCATATCCAGGTGATGTTTTTTATTTACATTCTCGCCTTTTAGAAAGAGCCGCTAAATTAAGTTCACAATTAGGTGAAGGAAGTATGACTGCTTTACCTATAGTAGAAACTCAAGCAGGAGATGTTTCAGCTTATATTCCTACAAATGTTATTTCTATTACCGATGGACAAATATTTTTATCAGCAGATTTATTTAATGCAGGAATTCGTCCCGCAATTAATGTAGGTATTTCTGTGTCTAGAGTAGGATCTGCAGCTCAAATTAAAGCTATGAAACAAGTAGCTGGAAAGTTAAAACTAGAATTAGCTCAATTTGCAGAATTAGAAGCATTTGCACAATTTGCATCGGATCTTGATAAAGCTACTCAAAACCAATTGGCAAGAGGTCAACGACTACGCGAATTACTTAAACAATCTCAATCATCTCCTTTATCTGTAGAAGAGCAAGTAGCAACTATTTATACTGGAGTAAACGGATATTTAGATATATTAGAAGTTGATCAAGTAAAGAAATTTCTTGTTCAATTACGCGAATATTTAATTACTAATAAACCTCAATTTACAGAAATTGTACGTTCTACTAAAATTTTTACAGAAGAAGCTGAAAGTATTTTAAAAGAAGCTATTAAAGAACATACAGAACTTTTTTTACTTCAAGAAGAAAAATAAAAATTTAAGTATTTTTTAGTAAAAAGAAGTAAAAAGAAAAAAAGCCGAAAATTTTTTTTTTTTTTCGGCTTTTTTTTCTTTTTACTAAAAAAATAAAACAAACAAATATTTTAATAAAATAAAAAAATATTAAATTTAGGTTTTTTAGTATTTTTTTACTTACTCAATGTCAATATTACGTCCAATAGGATTCGAACCTATACTGGAGGTTTAGAAGACCTCTGTCCTATCCATTAAACGATGGACGCTAATTAATTGTTTTTTTTCGTATTTTTTTAAAACACTAAAAGTGAATAATTAACTTTTTCATAAAAAAAAGTTAATTATTCACTTTTAATGAAAAGAATAACAGGCGGGTAGCGGGAATCGAACCCGCATCATTAGCTTGGAAGGCTAAGGGTTATAGTCGACGTTTTTATTTTATTATTGCCTCTATTTCAAAACCGAACATGAAATTTTAATATCATACGGCTCCTTTATGAACTAGAAATTTTTTTTTCTATTATATTGTATTCCAATAGATTCATACCATCTATGTTAGTTTTTTTATTAAATAACTTTATAGATGATCCTTTTATAAAATTAAAAAAAATTATAATTACTTCGTTCTTTATTTCTAGTAAAAGAAATCATTAGGAAAATATTTTTTACCGAGCTTTAATGAAAATATTAATAAATTTAGTAAACTAAACTTATTATTTTAAAGCTAAATTGCTTTAATTTATTTATTTTTTTTATTTAATTAAAGATTTAGTTACGAAAAAAAAAGTATTTTGGATTTCTATCCATAGATTTTTAGCTCAATAAAAAAAATTCCGTGTTGTTTTTTTGGTTTTACTATCATAGGAATTCTGCTTTTTTCTTTTAAAAAGAATTTTATAAGAAAGATTTTATTTAGAAATAAAGTTTTGGTCCAAAAAAATTAAAATAACTTTTAAGACCCCTTAACTATATTTAAGTTAATTCTAGAACGAATCACACTTTTACCACTAAACTATACCCGCTATGAAATTATTATAACATAATTTTTTTTTTTTTTTTTTTATTTTTACTTTTAATACTTTTTTCATTAAACTCCATCTCCGGAAATTAAATACTTAAAAAAAGTTATTTTATTTCCGAAGATGGTTTAAAAAATCATAAGTTGCCTTTACGTGCAGCTAATAAAGCAATTACTAAAGGACCTGAGCCAACTATTAAAGCCAAAGCAGTAAGCTGTGCAATAACCTCTAAATTCATTCTGGTTTAGCCTCTTTTTTTCAATTTGATTTTATGAAATTAAGAAAATTATTAAAAAAAAAATATCTATAGCGATATAGAATTAAGATCAGTACAATAATAGAAAACCTATTCATTCAAAAATTTCATAATTATTAATTAAATAAATTTTTTGAATGAATTTGTTATTTATATTACATATTTTTAGGAGAGAAAAAAATGACAGCAATTTCAGACAGTCAAATTATTGTAGCTCTTGTTAGTGCTTTTATAACAGGTATTTTAGCTTTAAGATTAGCTAAAAGTTTGTATCAATAAATTAATTAGTTTTTTATTTATTTACAAAAAAAATAGCCTGGCCAGTACCAGTATCTGGTTAGGCTCAAATAAAATGAAATAAAGCACTTAATTAAATTTTTTTTAATAAAACTTTTTTTTTTATTAAAAAAAAAATTTACATTTTAGATTTTGTATATAAATATATACATATAAAAATCAAATAATACAGATAATAAAATCTTATTATTGTCTAGACTTCTAGTTCTACAGCGTGTTATTATTTTTTAGTTGGAGAGATGGCCGAGTGGTTTAAAGCGATGGATTGCTAATCCGTTGTACATTTTTTTGTACCGAGGGTTCGAATCCCTCTCTCTCCTTCAACTAAAAATTTTTTTTTTTTTCAAAATTTCTATTTTTTTCCTAATTTCAATAATATAAAAAACTATAAAAAACTATTCTTTACGCCCCGGATTACGGCCAGGATCATTTGACAAAAATCCAAACACAAAAAGAGAAACAAAAAAAATAACAACTGTGTAAACGAAAAGCTTAAGAGTAAGCATAAGATAATCTCCGAGATCATTAGCTAGAAGTAAAATAGAATAGATTTTAAATTGAATTAAAATAAAATTATGGAGAAAAAAGGAGGATTTGAACCCCCGTTGACATAAAAATAAAGAAAAGCTATAACAATTTAAAAAATTTTAAAAGAAATGCAATTAACCACTCTACCATTTCTCCAAAAAATAGAAAATGAGTCTAAAAAAATTAATTAAATGATTAAATTAAATAAAATCTAAATTAATCAATTAGACCTTTTTTTAATATTTTAATATAATTAATACTTAATAGATTCTTATATGTATATAAATTTATATATATATAAAAAATATTCCTATAAATATATTATATGTATATAAGGCGAAAGTGAAAAAAAATAACCCTCGCCCTTTAAATTAAGATCAAATAAAATAATAAAAAAAATTTTCAATTATGTTAAATTATCTAAAACTTACAGAAGCTTGCCAAACAAAAGCTAATAGGAAAAAAAATACAGGAATAATTGGCATTACATCTACAATTGGATCGAAAATAGCATAAGCTTCAGGTAATTTAGCTAAAATGATACCATTCAAATGAAACGTGTTATCTAAATAAATATTAAACATAGCTAGCATTTATGTTCTCCAATAAAAATTATTATAATGATTTAATAAAAAATGAAAAATTTTTCATTAGTTAATAAAAAAAAAGCTCTTCGGTATATCTTACTATAGGTTTTATTAGTGTCAAAGAGGTTATATATTTTTAATAATAGTTGTTTTTTTTTTTTTAATAAAAAAAAATTATTTGATAATAAAAAAATAAACAAAGCGATTGACAAAATCTTAATATAAGTATTTACTAGTAATGTCTATTTATGGGGCGTGGCCAAGTGGTAAGGCACCAGGTTTTGACCCTGTTATTCGGAGGTTCGAATCCTTCCGTCCCAGATTTACTATTTCTAATAATTAAATAAAAAAAAAAGTTAAAATAAAAAAATTAATAATATATTGTATTAGAAATACCATATTATGACAATTACATAAATATGGCAAGGGATATTTCTATAGTGTAAAATAAAAAAAGATCACATTATTATTTACTGAAAGTTACAAAGAGATTATATTTATGAAATTAGCTTATTGGATGTATGCTGGACCTGCTCATATTGGAACTCTTCGTGTAGCGAGTTCTTTTAAAAATGTTCATGCTATTATGCATGCTCCTTTAGGAGATGATTACTTTAATGTAATGCGTTCAATGTTAGAAAGAGAAAGAGATTTTACTCCTGTAACAGCTAGTATAGTGGATCGTCATGTGTTAGCACGTGGATCTCAAGAAAAAGTTGTTGATAATATAACTAGAAAAGATAAAGAAGAACGTCCAGATTTAATTGTATTAACACCAACATGTACTTCTAGCATTTTACAAGAAGATTTACAAAATTTTGTTAATAGAGCTTCTATCACTTCAAATTCAGATGTTATATTAGCTGATGTAAATCATTATCGAGTTAATGAGCTTCAAGCCGCAGATAGAACTTTAGAACAAGTAGTTCGCTATTATTTAGAAAAAGCTCGCAGACAAGGGACATTAGATCAAGCTATAACAAAAGAACCTTCAGCAAATATTCTTGGAATTTTTACACTTGGTTTTCATAATCAACATGATTGTCGTGAATTAAAGCGCCTATTACAAGATTTGAATATTAAAGTTAATAAAATAATTCCGGAAGGAGGTTCTGTAAAAGATCTTCAAGATTTACCAAAAGCTTGGTTTAATTTAGTTCCATATCGTGAAATAGGTTTAATGACAGCTATTTATTTAGAAAAAAACTTTGGAATGCCTTATATATCTATCACACCAATGGGAATTGTAGATACAGCTGAATGTATTCGACAAATACAAAAACATGTTAATAATTTAAGTTCTAATAAAAAATTTAATTATGAACCTTATATTGATCAGCAAACACGATTTGTTTCTCAAGCAGCTTGGTTTTCACGTTCTATTGATTGTCAAAATTTAACAGGAAAAAAAGCCGTTGTTTTTGGTGATGCAACACATGCCGCTTCAATAACTAGAATTTTGGCTAGAGAAATGGGAATTCGTGTTAGTTGTACAGGTACTTATTGTAAACACGATGCAGAATGGTTTAAAGAACAAGTTCAAGGATTTTGTGATGAAATATTGATTACAGATGATCATACTAAAGTAGGAGATATGATTGCTCGAGTAGAACCATCTGCAATATTTGGTACCCAAATGGAACGTCATATTGGTAAACGTCTTGATATTCCCTGTGGAGTTATTTCTTCACCAGTTCATATTCAAAATTTTCCGTTAGGATATCGTCCGTTTTTAGGTTATGAAGGTACTAATCAAATTGCTGATTTAGTTTATAATTCTTTTACTTTAGGTATGGAAGATCATCTTTTAGAAATTTTTGGTGGTCATGATACAAAAGAAGTAATTACAAAATCATTATCAACAGATACTGATCTAACTTGGAATCAGGAAAGTCAATTAGAATTAAATAAAATACCTGGATTTGTTAGAGGTAAAATTAAAAGAAATACTGAAAAATTTGCGCGTCAAAATAATATTACCAATATTACGGTTGAAATAATGTATGCAGCTAAAGAAGCTTTAAGTGCTTAATTTTTTTTTAACTAATTTTATATTTTAAAAATTGTTTTTTACTATTTTCAAGAGTAATTAAAAAATATATGTATATTTTTCATAAAAATATTTTTATGAAAAAAAATAAAAAAATATATACATGTAACATAAAAATAAAGCTAATTTAAATTTTATTTTAGCTGACTAAAATAAAATTTAAAACAGTTAATAAAAAAAACAAAAATATTTAGACAAATTTCATTTTAAATTTAGGAGAAATTTATGAATCCCGCTTTTTGTTTTATTCAGTTATTGTTTTATTATCCATTTTTTTTCTTTTCATTATATATTTATTTAGTTTTTTTTATTCCAATAAAAAATACAATTAATATTGCCAACATATTTTCTTTTTTTTCAAAGTCCATAAAAAAGAAATTTGATTTTTATAAAAAATAATTTAAAAACGTTAAGTTTTTTTACTTTTATTTTAAAATAAAAGAAAAAAGCTTAGCGTTTTTATAAAAAAGTTAAAGTAAAGAATTGAAACAAAAAAATTTATATGTTTTGTCTATGAAGCATTGACAAAAAGAATTTACTAACATATAATAATTTTGATATTTCTTAATTATATTAAAAATTCCTACAATTTATTTGAATTAAAAAACATAAAGTTATTTAATATTTATAAATTTTTTTTTTTTATTTATTTAAAAAAAAAATATATGGGTTGCTAACTCAATGGTAGAGTACTCGGCTTTTAAGTGCGACTAAGGAATTTTATACATTTAGATGAAATACAAAATTCATCCAAACCATTGATAAGGGTTTGTAAGACTACGACTAATCTCAAGAAGAAATTTGCCAGAAAAAACAGCATGTCGTTTTTTTATTTTCTATTTTTAAGTTGATAAAATTAATGGATAAAGCTAAATTGCTTGAATCAAAGGTAAAACCAGAAGAACGAGCTTCTATTCAAAAAGGTTTTTGAATTCTTTTTATTAATTAAAAAGTTAAAATAAAATTAATAGTCAATTTAAAAGAGGTTTAGCCTTATATTAAATTATAAGGCTATTTTTACTAAAAATGAATCCTAATATTTAAAAAAATGTATATAAATAACAAGTTTGCTGACTAAATAAAAAAAATTTAGGTCAGAAGAGCAATCAAATATTTTTAATAATAAATTAAATTAATTTAATTTTTCTAAATTATCTAATTTTATTTTGTTAATTTTATTTTAATAGATTGCACTATGTATCATTTTATATTTTAAGAGGTTGGTCAAATGAGAAGCAAAGCAGAAATTTTACACGAAATAAAAAAGCTAAATGAAAATAAAAAAAAACTTGTAAGACAACAACGTTTTTTATATCCACTTTTATTTCAAGATGATCTTTATGCAATTGCTTATAATCATTCTTTCAATAAAGTAAAATTAAAATTTTTAAAAAATTCTAATTTAGGTGATAATTTTAGTTTTTTAACATTAAAACGTTTAATTAATAGAATGCGCCGAAAAAAAAGTATAAAAGAATTTAAAAAAAACTACAATAAAACTTTTGATATTAATTACAATAATCATTTTTATTTAAAAATAGTTCAAGAAGGTTTTGCTACAATTTTTGAAATTTTTTTTTCTATTCAATTAGAAAAAAGTTTTATAAAAGAATTTGACAAATGGACTAATTATCAATCTATTCACTCTATATTTCCTTTTATTGAAGATCATTTTTTACATTCTAATTACATTTTAAATGCAAAAATACCTTATTTTTTTCATCCAGAACTTTTAATCCGAATTTTGCGTCAACGAATACAAGATGCTTCTTTTTCTCATTTATTAAGATTAATATTTTATAAAAATAAAAAGTTAATTACCTTAAATAGAAATTCTCAAAAAGAAATGACTAGATTATCCATATTTTTATGGCATTATTATATTCGTGAATTAGAATTTTTTTTAATTAATCAGTGGAAAGTCTTAAATTATTTTAAATCTTTATCATATTTGACTTTACTTGATAAAACAGATTGTCTAAAAAAAATAAAATATATTGTTAATAATTTTTTATGGATAAAATTACAATTTTTTTTTTATAAAAAAAAAATATCTTTTCATTATGTAAGATATGAAAATAATTACATTATTGCAATAAAAAGTTCTAATTATTTAGCCGAAAAATGGAGTTTTTTTCTTTATAAATTGTGGGATTATTATTTTTATTATTTATTTAAACCTTTTAGAATAAGTACAAAAAAAAATTTTAAAAATTGCTTTTCTTTTTTAGGTTATCTTTTTGGTGTTCAAATAAAACAAGTTTTAGTTGAAACTAAAATATTACATTATTTGAAGAAAGTATATATTGTAAAAAAAGAACTTTATTCTATTACCCCAATATCATCTTTAATTGAATTGTTAGCTAAAGAAAAGTTTTGTGATACTTTCGGTCATCCAATGAGTAAATTATCTTGGACTACTTTAACAGATGACGAAATTTTTAATCGTTTTGATCAAATTTGGAAAAATTTTTTTTATTACTATAGTGGATGCAAAAATAAAAAAAATTTATATCAAGTACAATATGTACTTCGATTTTCTTGTGCTAAAACATTAGCTTGCAAACATAAAAGCACTGTACGATATGTTTGGAAAAAGTATCGTTCAAATTTTTTTGCAAAATCTTTTTTTTTCAAAAAGCAAGAATTAATTAATTTAAAATTTTTTAAACTATATCCTTCTATAAAAAAAATTTGGTATCTTGATATTGTTCAAATAAATTATTTAGCAAAATTGTTGCAAAAAAAAACTAATAATAATAATTTTAAATTAATTAAAATTAATTAAATTAACTGCTTAATCAAATTATTAATTTAATAATAATTAAAAAATTATCGAAAAAATAAAAAAATAATGATTACATAGAGAAAGCCGTGTGCAATAAAAACTGCAAGCACGGTTTGGGAAGAGATGTTTTTATTTTTATTTAAAAAAGAAAACAAAATTCATCCACTTTCATCCGACGAGTTCCGGGTTCGAGCCCCGGGCAACCCATTTTAACTTAGTTTAAATTAATCATTTTTTATACAAAACATTATATAATGTTATTTGTTAAAAAAGGATTAATCAGGTTATTACAAAAAGAAAATTTTTTTAAATGAAATTACTTTTTTTTTATAAAAAAAAAGTAATTTCATTTAAAAAAACAGTTGACATAGTAATATATTTTGTGTAATACTATAAATTAACAAGTTTATATACTTGGGTAACTTATTATTATTTTACAAACCAAGATTTACCATGACCGCAACTTTAGAAAGACGCGAAAGCGCAAGCCTATGGGGTCGCTTCTGCGACTGGGTTACCAGCACTGAAAACCGCATTTACATCGGATGGTTCGGTGTATTAATGATCCCTACTCTATTAACTGCAACCTCTGTATTTATTATTGCATTCATCGCAGCTCCTCCTGTAGATATTGATGGTATTCGTGAGCCTGTTTCTGGTTCTCTTCTTTACGGAAACAATATAATCTCTGGTGCTATTATTCCTACTTCTGCAGCTATCGGCTTGCATTTCTACCCAATTTGGGAAGCTGCTTCCGTTGATGAATGGTTATATAATGGTGGTCCTTATGAACTAATCGTTCTTCATTTCTTACTTGGTGTAGCTTGCTACATGGGTCGTGAATGGGAACTTAGCTTCCGTTTAGGTATGCGTCCTTGGATCGCTGTTGCATATTCAGCTCCTGTTGCGGCTGCTACTGCTGTTTTCTTGATCTACCCTATTGGTCAAGGAAGCTTTTCTGACGGTATGCCTTTAGGAATCTCTGGTACTTTTAACTTTATGATTGTGTTCCAAGCTGAACATAACATCCTTATGCACCCATTCCACATGCTTGGTGTAGCTGGTGTATTCGGCGGCTCTCTATTTAGTGCTATGCATGGTTCCTTGGTAACTTCAAGTTTAATCCGAGAAACTACTGAGAACGAATCTGCTAACGCAGGTTACAAGTTTGGTCAAGAGGAAGAAACTTATAACATCGTAGCTGCTCACGGTTACTTTGGTAGACTTATTTTCCAATACGCTAGCTTTAATAACTCTCGTTCTTTACATTTCTTTTTAGCTGCTTGGCCTGTAGTAGGTATTTGGTTTACTGCATTAGGTATTAGCACAATGGCTTTCAACTTAAATGGTTTCAACTTTAACCAATCTGTTGTTGACAGTCAAGGCCGTGTAATTAACACTTGGGCTGACATCATCAACCGTGCTAACCTTGGTATGGAAGTTATGCATGAACGTAACGCGCATAATTTTCCTTTAGATTTAGCTTCTGTTGAAGCTCCTTCTGTAAACGGTTAATATTTTAGTTATAAGTTTATTATTATAAATTTATATAAAATAGGATAACAACTTGAAAATAGTGACCTTAGGAATTCAATTTCTAAGGTCATTATTTTTTTATTAAATTAAAAAAAGGCGGACGTGGCCAAGTGGATTAAGGCAGTGGATTGTGGATCCACCATGCGCGGGTTCAATTCCCGTCGTTCGCCCAATTTGAAACAAATTGAATTAAATAAAATTTTCTTTATTAAAAAAAAATATAATAATAAAAGATTTAATTTAAATGAGTTGACGAAACCTTTTGTTTATGTCATCATAAAGAAAATAACATAAATATATTAAATAAAATAATAACCATGAAAAACTTTTCAATTTTAGTTTTAGTTGAAATACTAGCGAAATTTTTTTTTATAAATAGAAAAAATTAGTAATACTTAAATACATTTAGTATCTTTATATTAAAAAAAAAAATAGCGAAAAAATTAAAAATTTTTAAAGTTATTTAGTTAAAGTTATAAAAAATCTAGTTATTATAAAGTTTTATCTAACTGCTGTAAAAAAAATGAAACAAGAATTATCAAAAAACAAATACTTATATAAAAGATTAAAACTGGAAGAAATAAAAAATCCTCAATATTTTTTGGAAATATGCACAAAATCAAATTTAATTAAATTTTTAATTAGACTTTTTTTTAATAAAGAAAACTTTATTAAATTTTTTGACTTTCGAATTATTAGTTCATTAATTTTACATGACTTAAAAAGTTCAAAAACTAAAAAAAATTCAATATTAAATTCTTTTTTATTAATTACATTATCCATTTTTTTATATCGTTTAAATAATAAAGCTATTATTGAAAAAAAATATTTAAATTTAGTTAAAGTAGTTTCTGGACATATAAATTATTATAAATATAAGGAAAAAAATTTAAAAGAAATTTTTAATAAAAAAAATACTTTAACTTTTACTCATCAGCCTATTTTTAAGGGTTTAGATTTGAAAAAAAAGAAAAAATACTCGATGATTAGAACAAGTTTGAAAAAAAAAATTTATGTTATACATCCATATAATAAAAATTTAGTTGGAAATTCAAAATGGTGGAAACTTTGGATTATAAAAGAAATTTTACCGAGTTGGAAAATATCTTCCAATTCTATAAAAAAAATTGAAAATTTATTAAAAAAAAAAAATACAAATGATTTAAAATATTTTTTTAAGTTTTATATAACTAATATACTTTGTAAAAATTGTTATTGGGAAAAAATTTTTAATTTTATTTTTTTTGAAAATTCAAAAAAAAGTCTAAAAATAAGATCAAATGAAAAAAAAAGTATATTAGAAGATACTTTAGGTCTTCAAATATTTTTTGCTTTTTGTGAAAAACTAATTTTTGAAATAGAAAATCCTTTAAAATCAAATAATTTAAATTCAATAATTCAATTGGAAAATTCTAATACTAATTTTTTAATTTCAGCAGATTATAAAAAAAAAAGTCCTGAATTCAATTTAGTAAAAAAAAACATAATTCAAAATTTAAAAATTTGGGATGAAACGGATTCAATTATCGCAAAATCTTACATTTTAATAAAGAAAAAAGGATGCTTTTTTTTTAATAATTATGCTGAATTTTATTTATGGCAATTATATAAAAAAGGTTTATTTAAATACAAAAAAGATTTAAACAAAATTGATATCAATAAAAACAAATTAGATATAAAGTTATTCAAATTAAAATCTTTATATAGTGAAAAAAAAAATTTAAGAGCCGATAAAAATTTATCAAAAATTTCATATCAAATGTCAAAATACATTTTATATAATTTAAAAAACTCTAATAAATTAATAGGTAATTATTTAATAATTGATCAAAATTTGAAATTAAAAAAAAAAAAACTTAAAATAAAAAAAAGTTTTAATTTGATTGAAACTAATTTTGTTAAATCAAATAAAAATTTTTTAAAATCGCTTTTAAATAAAAAACTTTCGGACAGAAAAAACGTTAAAAACAATATTACTTCAACAATTTGGAATACACTTTTTTTTAATAAAAATAAAAAAAACATAATAAAATTAAATTTATTTTTGAGTCCTTTTTTCAAAAATTCTTTAACATTATGGATAAAAAATTTATTTATAGAAAATGAAAAAAATACTACAAATACTTTTTTTTTAAACAATAAACAAACTTTAAATTTTAGTTATAAACTTTTTTCAAATATTTTGTCTATAGATCAATTAAGTATTGGTTTTTCTAGTAATAAAGAGTATAAAAAAAAAATTAGACTAATAAAAAAACCAAAAAATAAAATTTTTAGGCATTTTACAAAGTCAGATAATTATAGATTAATTTTTTTATTCAAAACTAAAAAAAGCCATAAAACTTTAAATTTTTTTATTTTTTTAAATTATGCTTATAAGATTATTTATAAAAAAAAAAATAATATAAAAAAATTCATTTTATTAATAAATTATAAATCCTCTAAAAATGTTTTTTATTTATTATGGTTTTGTATTCATAAATATATTAATAATCAAAATATAAAATCTAATAAAAAAAATTTATTTCAAATTAACCATTTTATAAATTTAACTACTTTTTTAGATAAACTAAATTTGTTAATAATTAAATATAATTTATTTTACATCAAAACTGCTTATTATAATTTAAATTCTAAAAATCAAGAAAATTTTAAATTAAAAAAAAATTTATTAATTACTAAAATAATTTCTGAAAAAGAAAGAGAAAAAACAAAAATTTTAATAGAAAATAAGTTAAAAAAAATTTTGAAAATTTATAATATTTTCTCAAAAATTTATACTCAATTTTCAAATAAAGATCAATTAATTTATAATTATTTTTATAAAAATTTATTTTTAGTTAATAAAATTTTTTATTATAAAAAAAAGATAAATTTAAGAAAAATAACAAAAATTATAATTGATCAAAATTTATTAAATTGGAAAAAAAAAGGAAAAAATTATTTTTATAATAATAATATAAAAAAAACTAAATATATTTATTATAATTTTAATAAAGTTATTTTAATTAGTGAAAAAAACAAAAACAAAAAAACATCAAAGTTTTTTATTGAAAAACAAAAAAATTTACTATTTTTATCTAATAAAATAAATTTTCTAAATAATAAAAATTTAATTATTAAATGGTCTAATAAATTAAATAAAAAAAATATTTCTATTTTTTATAACAAACTTATATTTATTTTTCTTAAAAATAGATATAAATTTTCAAAACTTTTTATTTATTCTTCAAAAATTAAAAATATTAAAACCAAAAATTTTTACAAAATTATTTTAAATAAAAATATTTTATTAAAACAAATAACGTTCAATATTTATTATAAATTAAATACTTATTGTTATTTTGATAAAATACTAATTACTAACTTTTTTATTAATTATTTCAATGATATTAATAATAATAAAATTTGCACAAAAATTTTTAATAGCATTTTTTTATCACCAATCTGGCAAAATGAAAAAAATTATTTTAGTTCGATAAAAATATCTAATGAAATTTTATTAAACTCTCAATTTTTTAAAGCTGATACATTAGAATTATTAAACTTTGTATATTATTACAATTTAAGTTCTAAAAAAAATTTAAATTTTTACTTAAAAAAAAGTAAAAAAAATAATTTAATATATACACAATTAATAAAAAGTAAAATTATAGAAAAAAAAAACTTATCTAATAATCAATTAACTTTTTTTCAAAAAAAAAAAAAGAAAAATTCAAATATTAAATTACAAATATATAAAACTTATTTATCAAAAACTTTAGAAAAATTTAACTACAAAAAATTAATGTTTTTGTATAACTTTGACTTGAATAACTTATTCAATTCATTAGTTAAATTTAATCCAGTTTTTTATGAAAAAACAAGAAATTTAAAAAAACTTAATTTTGAGAAAAACTTATATATTCAAAATACATTAAAACAAAAAACTAATGTTCATCAAATAAATTATTTTGAAAATAATTTACTTTTTGAATTTTTTATCAAAATTAAAAACGAAAATAATCAAATAGTTAATTGGACTAACAAATTATTTATTACAAAATCTAATTTTAAAGAAAATTTAATTGATACTATTTTAAATAATAATATAAATACTAGAAATTTAAAATCTGAAAAAAACAAGAATACATTATCATATTTTTCAAAGAAATCTATTAAATTAATTTCACAAATTAAAATAAATCAAATATTGAAAAAATCAGTAAAGTGGACTTTCGTTGAAAAATATATACCATGGTTTTTTACTTTTAAATGGTGGAAATATTTTAAAAACATAATTTTAAATTCATTTTTAGAATTATTGTTAAAAATTAATGATCAATTTAATTATATTTTGCTAACAACTTTACAAAATAAAAAAGAAAAATTTAATTATTTATTAAAAATTTTATTATTTAATTTAAAAAATAAAATTATTGGTAATTCATTTGAAATTTGGAATTTACGTTTATTAAAAGAAATTAATAAACAACATAATAATCAAAAAATTATATGGCCATCTTTTTATTTAAATTTTGTTATTAACTGGAATAAAAAATATGTAGCAGCTATAAGTTTTATTATTTTTAACTATTTTCTTTTTCAAAAATATTTTTCCAATTTACTAGGTTCAGATTATTTTGAACTATGGAAATATTTTGAAACAATTCAATCTTTAATAGATTCTTCACGTGGAAAATATTTAGATAGTTTACTACATAATAATTCAATACAATTTATTAAATCAGAAAATTTATTAATGCATTTTTTTCGAAATTTAAAACACTATATAAAAAATGCAAAATTTTATTTATTTAAAAAAAAAAAAATAAACAAATTGTTAATTAAAAATAAAGGATTAGACCTTTCTCGTAGAGAACGAAAACTATTGATTCAATCTTTAATCACTGATAAAAGTATTGAACAATATAGATCAAAATTTACTTCTAATACTAGTTTTAAAAGTTTTCAATTTGGCAATTCAATTGTGAAACAATACAAATTTACAAACTATTTAGAAAATTTAACTGAAAATTATCAAAAAAGTTTAGTAAGTTATCCGTTTCATCAATTTTATTTAGCAGAAAATTTAGTTTTTTCATCTTATTGGCAAAAAAGTATTTCCTTAAATATCCCGTGGCAAATTAGTACTTTAAAATCAACTTTATATAAAAAACCTGTTCCACTTGAATTAAGACTTTTTTCTTCCAAAGGAATTTTATTAATAGGTTCATTAGAAACTGGACGCTCTTATTTGGTTAAAAATTTAGCCGCAAATTCTTTTGTTCCTCTAATAAAGATATCTATAAATAAACTTTTATATAATAAACCTGATATTTTAACTGAAAGTTGGATGAATATTCTAATGGAAAGTTTACGAAGATTAAATCTTATTTTAGAATTAGCAAAAAAACTATCTCCGTGTATAGTATGGATGCAAAATATTCATGAACTTAATGTAAACCGTTCAACTCAAAATGTAGAATCTGATCCAACTTTTTTACTTGGTATTTTTTTAAAATACTTTCAAACTGGTTTTAATAAAAAAAATATTCATAATATAGTAATTATTGGTTCGACTCATCTTCCTAGAAAAGTTGATCCTGCTTTAATTTCTCCAAATCGATTAGATCGATTAATAAATGTTAGAATGTTTAATCTTTTACAAAGACAAAAAAAACTTTTAATTTTACTAAGCAGTAAACATAGTGAATATTTTTATTCAAAAAATAAAAAATCTTCTATTAACGAATTTGGACATAGAACTATAGGGTATAATGCACGAGATTTAGCAGAACTTATTAATGAAATTTTATTAATTACTATTGTTCAAAATCAATCCGTAATAGAAAAAAAAACTATAAGACTAGCATTTCATAGACAAGCTTTAGGTTCTACATATATAAATAATAAAATAAATTTTACGCATAATTATGGGACACTTTTTTACAAAGTTGGAAAAGTTATTGTACAAAATTTGTTTATAAAAAATTTGCCTAAAAATCCTTTGTATTTTGGTAATGATTTGTGGAAAAAAAAATTTTATTATCTATCTAAATGGTATTTAGAGCCTTCACTTTTTAAATCAACAATAAAAGAATTTACTATTTTACCTCATGTTTTAGGTTGTTTAGCTGGGTTAGCTGCTCGAGATTCTTTGTTTATATTAGAAAATAAACCGGATAGTTTAATTTCACTTGATAAATATGCTGAAAATGATTTTTATTTAGCTTGTAATATTTTAGAAAGTCTTTTAATAGAGTTTTCATGGCTAGAAATATTTGAAAAAAAAAATACTAATAAAAAAAATCATTTTCATTTTCAGTTTCAACCAAAAAATCCTTTATATATGATAAAAAAAGGACTTTTTTCAATAATAAATCAAAATAAAAAAAATACATTGTTAAATAAATCTTTTAATCAAATAATTTCTTATAAAAAAGAACTTTTTCAATTAACTAGTAATATAACTTGGGCACCAAAAGTATCTCGTCTTAATTTTATTCGTACTAATTTATTTAATTGGATAAACAGACCTAATGAATTCAAAGTTACATATAATTTTGATTTTTTACAAAAAAAAGAAAAAAAGGAATTTAATGGTCCATCAAAAAATTCTCATTTTTTTGAAATTATTCAGCAAAAAACAAAAGAGCAACTTCCTTATGAAAGAATTTTATCCCGAATAAGACGAAGAAATGTACAAGAATTAGAATTTCAATTAGAAGATATTTTATTAGAAGAGCAGTTTTTAATATTAGGATTTTCACGATTATTTACAGAATATCAAATGGAATATCGATTATTGAGTAAACCTATGATATTTATCGGAGGACGATTTCTTTGGGACCCTACTGGTTTATTATTTCGAAATCATCATTTTATTTTTTCGCGTCAAAGTTTATTTATAGATGAAGAAATGCTAAGAAGATTATATGTTACTTATGGAGCAAGAAGAGAACGGGAGAAATCTCGTTCAAGTCAAAAAATTAAACAATTTTTTCTTCGTCGTGGATATGGTCGAGATTCCATAAATGATTTTTCTATAAATTGGTGGAATCAATTACCTTTTATTGAAAAAAATAATGTTGAAACTTTTAAGCGTATTGAAGGAATTGGTGTTCAATTAAAACGTCCGCAAGTATTTACTCCTGTATACCTATATCAACGTTGGTTAATCGAAAATCCACTAAAAAGTATGAGTCGTTTTGAATTATTAAATAATCAACAAAGATGGTTAAAAGTAAATAATTTATTATTTAATGATTCTTTTATTTATTATACTCTTTTAGAAATTTATCAATATTTATTAAATTTTTTTATTTTCCATCAAGTTTTATTAAATGAAATGACAAAAATATTACTTAGAGATAAATGGCTTTTTCAAAACGAAATTGAATACTTTATTAATATACTTAACAAAATGAATTAAAAGTTACTTTATTTTATTTTAAAATGTAAAAAATAAAAAAAAAAAGTTAATTAAATTTAATATATTAATAAAAAGAAATGATGTTAAAAAAATACTGTTTTTAACACCATTTCTTTTTATTAGTAATTTGGACATTTTTTATTTAGTAATAAAAAAAAATTATTTAAATTAGTTTACTAAAAAGTAAAAAAAAAAATATTAATAAAAGTTTATTAAAATTAATTAATTTAGTTTAATTAAATATTTCGGGATTGACGGGACTCGAACCCGCAACTTCCGCCTTGACAGGGCGGTGCTCTAACCAATTGAACTACAATCCCTATAAACATTTATTTATTATGGCGATCTAAAAAGCTTTATGTCAAATTAACAATGTTTTATTAAATCAACTTTTTTTACAAAAAAGTTGATTTAAGTAGAAAATAGACAAAAATAAAAAAAAATATATAAAATTCTTATGTTTGTAAATTTCGGTAAAATTTGGGCCGAGCTGGATTTGAACCAGCGTAGGCATTGCCAGCGGATTTACAGTCCGTCCCCATTAACCGCTCGAGCATCGACCCAAAAAAAGAAAAAAAAACGACAAAGTTATTTCTTAGCTTAACTTTATTGTTTTTTTTTTTTCTTTTTCAATTATTATATAAGAAATTTTGGATAATAATTAAATCTTAAAAAAACTTTTTCATAATACCCCCAGGGGAATTCGAATCCCCGTCGCCTCCTTGAAAGAGAGGTGTCCTAGGCCACTAGACGATGGGGGCTTAATCCTTCTATTTATGTTACTTAATTCTTTATTTACTGTCAATAGTTAATAATATTATTAAATTTTTTAATGATAAATACTTACACAAGTATTTTAATAAAAATTTTTAAATTAAAAAATTTAGACAAATTTTTAGTTTAAAAATAAAATTTGAGTTGACAAATATATCTTTTTTATCACAAACTTCAATTGTATTTATTTTTAGTCAATTTGTAAAATAGCCCTTTTAACTCAGTGGTAGAGTAACGCCATGGTAAGGCGTAAGTCATCGGTTCAAGTCTGATAAAGGGCTTATATATTTCTATTTAAATAAAAATATTGAAATTTTATTAACTAATAATTACTTTTTTATTAGTTATTAAATATTATGACTAAATTGGATATAAGATAATTAATTGATATAATATATTTGATAAATATACATTTTTGTTATTAATTTGTAATTAATAACAAAAATAAATTTATAGTAAAATGTTTATTTATTTATATAAAAAAAACATTTAAAATAAATAAATAAATTGTTAGTAAATTTAACGATTTTTATTTCTAATAAATTGGCTATTATTATAGTAGATTTTACTAAACATAATAAAATTATTAATAAATTTGAGTTAAAGGGACATTAACAAACATAAATAATAAAGAAAAGAAAAGTTGACCTATCTTCTAAATCTTTAGTTGTCTAAAATGTAGAAGAATTTATTTATAAAAAAAAAATAAAAATTAATTAATATTTTTATTTTTATGTTTAAGGTACTTAATAATAATTAAAATAGTTGAATAGGAGAATTACTATGACTATAGCCATTGGAAAGTCTTCCAAAGAACCAAAAGGTTTGTTTGATAGCATGGATGACTGGCTAAGAAGAGATCGTTTTGTATTTGTAGGTTGGTCTGGTCTATTACTTTTTCCATGTGCTTATTTTTCTTTAGGTGGATGGTTTACAGGTACAACTTTTGTTACTTCATGGTATACTCATGGATTAGCTAGTTCTTATTTAGAAGGCTGTAATTTTCTAACTGCTGCAGTTTCTACTCCTGCTAACAGTTTAGCACATTCTTTATTGCTACTATGGGGTCCTGAAGCACAAGGAGATTTTACTCGTTGGTGTCAATTAGGAGGTTTATGGACTTTCGTTGCTCTTCATGGTTCTTTTGCTTTAATAGGCTTTATGTTGCGCCAATTTGAGTTAGCTAGATCTGTACAACTACGCCCTTATAATGCAATTGCTTTTTCTGGTCCAATTGCTGTTTTTGTTTCTGTATTTTTAATTTATCCGCTTGGTCAATCAGGTTGGTTTTTTGCACCTAGTTTCGGTGTAGCAGCTATTTTTCGCTTTATTTTATTTTTTCAAGGTTTTCATAACTGGACTTTAAACCCTTTTCATATGATGGGAGTTGCTGGAGTTTTAGGAGCAGCTCTTTTATGTGCTATTCATGGTGCAACTGTTGAAAATACTTTATTTGAAGATGGTGATGGTGCGAATACATTCCGTGCTTTTAATCCAACTCAGTCTGAAGAAACTTATTCTTTTGTTACAGCTAATCGTTTTTGGTCTCAAATTTTTGGTGTTGCATTTTCTAATAAACGCTGGTTGCATTTTTTTATGTTATTTGTTCCAGTAACCGGTTTATGGATGAGCGCTATTGGAGTAGTTGGTCTAGCTTTAAATTTAAGAGCTTATGACTTTGTTTCTCAGGAAATTCGTGCAGCGGAAGATCCTGAATTTGAAACTTTCTATACTAAAAATATTCTTTTAAATGAAGGTATTCGTGCTTGGATGGCAGCTCAAGATCAGCCTCATGAAAATCTTGTATTCCCCGAGGAGGTTCTACCCCGTGGAAACGCTCTTTAATGGAACCTTGTCTTTAGGTGGTCGTGATCAAGAAACCACTGGTTTTGCTTGGTGGGCTGGTAATGCTAGACTTATTAATTTATCTGGTAAATTACTAGGCGCTCATGTAGCTCATGCTGGATTAATTGTATTCTGGGCTGGAGCAATGAATCTTTTTGAAGTAGCTCATTTTGTACCAGAAAAACCTATGTATGAACAAGGATTAATTTTACTTCCTCATTTAGCTACCCTAGGGTGGGGAGTAGGCCCTGGTGGAGAAGTTATAGACACTTTTCCATATTTTGTATCTGGAGTACTTCATTTAATTTCTTCCGCTGTTTTGGGTTTTGGAGGTATTTATCATGCGCTTATCGGACCAGAAACTTTAGAAGAATCTTTTCCATTTTTTGGTTATGTTTGGAAAGATAAAAATAAAATGACTACAATTTTAGGCATTCATTTAATTTTATTAGGTGTTGGAGCCTTTCTTTTAGTATTTAAAGCCCTATATTTTGGGGGTGTTTATGATACTTGGGCTCCTGGAGGGGGCGATGTAAGAAAAATTACAAATCTTACTCTTAATCCTAGTGTTATATTTGGTTATTTACTTAAATCCCCCTTTGGTGGAGAAGGATGGATTGTTAGTGTAGATAACTTAGAGGATATTATTGGAGGACATGTTTGGTTAGGTTCTATCTGCATTTTTGGTGGAATTTGGCATATTCTAACAAAACCGTTTGCTTGGGCTCGTCGTGCTCTTGTCTGGTCTGGAGAAGCTTATTTGTCTTATAGTCTTGCCGCAGTTGCCGGTTTTGGTGTTACTGCTTGTTGTTTTGTTTGGTTTAATAACACTGCTTATCCAAGTGAATTTTATGGTCCTACTGGACCAGAAGCTTCTCAAGCACAAGCCTTCACTTTCCTAGTTAGAGATCAACGGCTTGGAGCTAATGTAGGTTCTGCTCAAGGACCTACTGGTTTAGGTAAATATCTTATGCGTTCTCCAACTGGAGAAATTATCTTTGGAGGAGAAACGATGCGTTTTTGGGATCTTCGTGCTCCATGGCTAGAACCTTTACGAGGTCCTAATGGATTAGATTTGAGTAAATTGAAAAAAGATATTCAACCTTGGCAAGAACGACGTTCTGCAGAGTATATGACTCACGCTCCATTAGGTTCTTTAAATTCTGTAGGTGGCGTAGCTACTGAAATTAATGCAGTAAACTATGTTTCTCCACGAAGTTGGTTAGCTACTTCCCATTTCGTATTAGGATTTTTCTTTTTTATAGGTCATTTATGGCATGCAGGAAGAGCACGTGCAGCTGCAGCTGGATTTGAAAAAGGAATTGATCGTGATTTCGAGCCTGCTCTTTCCATGACACCTCTTAATTAATAATTAAAAAATAAATTAATTATTGAAAATTTAAAATGGCTCGACTTTTTTTAGTCGAGCCATTTTAGCAAAATTTAAATGTTTCTCATAAAAAAGGAGAGAGAGGGATTCGAACCCTCGATAGTTTTGAGAACTATGCCGGTTTTCAAGACCGGAGCCATCAACCACTCGGCCATCTCTCCTATTTTCTTTAAGTGAAAAAAAAAAAATAGTAAGGTCATTAATTATATAATAATAAAAACTTATTTAAAAATAGCGTTACATAAATGAAAAGTAAATGTTAAATTTTTAAATTAAAAAAAAATTTAAAATGTTTTTGACTGAGTAAGTAAATAATTACTAGAAAAGGATTAATGGTATAATTTAATTTATTTTTCAACTTGGAGAAGCACAACCATGACTATTGCCTTTCAGTTGGCTGTATTTGCATTAATTGCTATTTCGTTTTTATTAGTAATTGGTGTACCTGTCGTGCTTGCCTCTCCTGATGGTTGGTCAAGTAGTAAAAATGTTGTGTTTTCAGGTGCTTCATTATGGATTGGATTGGTTTTTTTGGTTGGTGTTCTTAATTCTTTCATATCATAAATTTTAATTTTCTAAAATTAAAAATAAAAGAAAACTTTTAACTTTCTTCCCTATGTAGATTTTATATTATAAGTTTTAAAAGGCTGTTTTTACAAGTCTTTTGATATAATTTTCTACTAGGGAGGTTTTTTTATTTAAAGTTATTTGAATTAAATAATTAATTTACTAATTTAAAATAAAATTAATAAATAATTGACTATGTTAAAAAAAAAATATATATATACTTATATATATATCAAAAGTATAACTGCGAGTATAGTTTAATGGTAAAATTCCTCCTTGCCAAGGAGAATATGCGGGTTCGATTCCCGCTACCCGCCTCTTTTTATCCTGTCATCAACAAACAAAAAAATAATTAAAGAAAAAAAGAAAAAAAAAAAATAATAAATTTTGCACTATATCTTTAGATAACTTTATATAATATAAATTTAGCGGAGACGGGATTTGAACCCATGACCTCAAGGTTATGAGCCTTGCGAGCTACCAGGCTGCTCTACTCCGCGTCACATCATAATAACATATTTTTAAGTTATTAAACAAGAATTCTTTTTGTATTTTTTCATGAAACCCCCCAGTTATGATTAGAAGTTGAATTTAGGGGGGCTTTTTAATTACAAATTTTTTTCATTTTTTTTTTTTTCAAAATTTTTACCAACTGGATTTAGTTAGTCCAGGTAAAAAGCATGCATGAGCCATTTCTCTTAATACATGTCTAGATAAACCAAAATCACGATAGTTTGCTCTAGGTCTTCCAGTTAAAAAACAGCGACGATGAAGTCTTGTAGGTGCACTGTTACGTGGTAAAGTTTGTAATTGTTTTTGAAATTCCCATTTTTCATCTAAAGATAAAGTTTCTTTTATTTTCTTTTTCATAGATTGACGAAAATTATAGTATTTTTTTTCTAATTTTTGTCTTTTTTTTTCTCTTTCAATAAGACTTTTTTTTGCCATAATTTTTTTTTTTAATGAGTAATTTATTTGTTTTAGTAAAAAAAAGTAAAAATTCAAACTTTGTTTACATTTTTTTTATTTTGTTATATTTTTTTGCATATTGAACAGGATAGATTATGGCTTGAAAACCAAAACCTATTCTGTTCAATAATTTTTCATTTTTTTTATTCTATTTAATAATTATTAACCAAATTTACCTGATGTAGAAGCAATTAAAAAAGCAGCATAAGTAAATATATAACCTACTGAGAAATGAGCTAACCCAACTAACCGTGCTTGAACAATAGAAAGAGCTACTGGTTTGTCTTTCCAGCGAACTAAATTAGCTAAAGGCGTACGTTCATGAGCCCAAGCCAAAGTTTCAATAAGTTCTTGCCAATATCCACGCCAAGAAATTAAAAACATAAACCCAGTAGCCCAGACAAGATGTCCAAATAAGAACATCCATGCCCAAACAGACAAACTATTCATACCGAACGGATTATAACCATTGATGAGTTGAGAAGAATTTAACCATAAATAATCTCGCAACCATCCCATTAAATATGTAGAAGATTCGTTAAATTGAGCTACATTTCCTTGCCATAAAGTAATATGTTTCCAATGCCAATAAAAAGTAACCCATCCAATAGTATTTAGCATCCAAAAAACAGCTAAATAAAAAGCATCCCATGCTGAAATATCACAAGTTCCACCTCGGCCTGGACCATCGCACGGAAAACTATAACCAAATTCTTTTTTATCTGGCATTAATTTAGAGCCACGTGCATCTAAAGCACCTTTTACTAAAATCAATGTAGTTGTATGTAAACCTAAAGCAATAGCATGATGAACTAAAAAATCTCCAGGACCAATCGTTAAAAACAATGAATTGCTATTATTATTAATAGCATCTAACCAACCTGGTAGCCATATAGTCTGGCCAGCATTGAAAGCTGGACTATCTACTGATGATAAAAGTACATCAAAACCATATAAAGCTTTACCATGAGCAGATTGTATCCATTGAGCAAATACAGGTTCAATTAAAATTTGTTTTTCTGGAGTACCAAAAGCAAGCATAACATCATTATGAACATAAAGTCCCAAAGTATGGAAGCCTAAAAAAAGACTAGCCCAACTTAAATGCGATATAATTGCTTCTTTATGCTCTAACATTCTTGCCAATACATTATCTTTGTTTTGTTCTGGATTATAATCTCTTATAAAAAAAATAGCTCCGTGAGCAAAAGCACCTGTCATTATAAATCCGGCAATATATTGGTGATGAGTGTATAATGCAGCTTGAGTAGTAAAATCTTGTGCTAAAAATGCATATGGAGGTAAAGAATACATGTGTTGAGCTACTAAAGAAGTAATAACTCCTAAGGAAGCTAAAGCAAGACCTAATTGAAAATGAAGAGAATTATTAATTGTATCATAAAGACCTTTATGTCCACGACCCAAACGGCCTCCCGGAGGAGTATGTGCTTCTAAAATTTCTTTCATACTATGACCAATACCAAAATTAGTTCGATACATATGACCAGCTATAATAAAAACAACTGCAATAGCTAAATGATGGTGAGCCATATCAGTTAACCACAAACTTTGTGTTTGTGGATGAAACCCTCCAAGGAAAGTTAAAATAGCAGTACCAGATCCTTCACTAGTACCAAATAAATGATTATTTGAATCAGGATTTTGAGCATAAACATTCCATTGTCCTGCAAAAAAAGGTCCTAAACCTTGAGGATGTGGTAATGCTGTTAACAAGTTATTCCATCTTACATGTTCACCTCGAGATTCAGGAATAGCTACATGAACTAAATGTCCAGTCCATGCTAAAGAACTTACTCCAAAAAGTCCTGATAAATGGTGATTAAGACGAGATTCTGCATTTTTAAACCATGAAACACTCGGTTTCCATTTTGGTTGTAAATGTAACCAACCTGCTATTAGAAAAAGAGCTGAAAGAAATAGTAAAAAAAGAGCTCCGGTATAAAGATCTTGATTAGTACGTAAACCAATTGTATACCACCATTGATATACTCCAGAATAAGCTATATTAACTGGACCTGATGCTCCGCCTCGAGTAAATGCTTCTACGGCTGGTTGACCAAAATGTGGATCCCAAATTGCATGAGCAATTGGTCGTACATGTAAAGGATCTTGTCCCCATGCTTCAAAATTACCCTGCCAAGCTACGTGAAATAAGTTACCAGAGGTCCATAAAAAAATAATTGCTAGCTGACCAAAGTGAGAAGCAAAAATTTTTTGATACAGACGCTCTTCAGTCATATCATCATGACTTTCAAAGTCATGTGCAGTGGCAATACCAAACCAAATACGACGAGTAGTTGGGTCTTGAGATAGGCCCTGGCTAAATTTTGGAAATCTTGATGCCATAATGCTTTTCAAATCCTCCTAGCCATTATCCTACTGAAATAATTCTCGCTAGGAAGAATGCCCATGTTGTGGCAATCCCACCCAGAAGGTAATGAGCTACTCCTACAGCACGACCTTGTACAATACTTAAGGCTCTAGGCTGAATAGCAGGGGCAACTTTTAATTTGTTGTGAGCCCAAACGATAGACTCAATAAGTTCTTGCCAATATCCACGACCACTAAATAAAAACATTAAACTAAAAGCCCAAACAAAATGAGCACCTAAAAATAAAAGACCATATGCAGATAATGAAGAACCATAAGATTGAATTACTTGAGATGCTTGTGCCCATAAAAAATCACGAAGCCAGCCATTAATTGTGATTGAACTTTGTGCAAAATTTCCTCCTGTAATATGAGTAACAATTCCTTGATCGCTGATACTACCCCATACATCAGATTGCATTTTCCAGCTAAAATGAAAAATAACGACAGAAATAGCATTGTACATCCAGAATAAGCCTAAGAAAACATGATCCCAGGCAGATACTTGGCATGTTCCTCCTCTTCCAGGTCCATCACAAGGAAATCTAAAACCAAGATTAGCTTTATCAGGTATTAAACGAGAACTACGAGCAAATAAAACACCTTTTAGAAGTATTAAGACAGTTACGTGAATAGTAAAAGCATGAATATGATGTACTAAAAAGTCCGCCGTTCCTAATGGAATTGGTAATAAAGCAACTTTTCCACCTACTGCAACTAAGTCACCACCTCCCCAAGTTAAACTAGTACTTGCTGTTGCATTGGGAGCTGTTAAGCTAGGTGCTAAAGCATGAGTATTTTGTATCCATTGAGCAAAAACTGGCTGTAATTGTATAGCAGTATCTGAAAACATATCTTGAGGACGACCTAAAGCACTCATTGTATCATTATGAATATATAGCCCAAAACTATGGAAGCCTAAAAATATACAAACCCAGTTTAGATGTGATATTATTGCATCACGGTGCCGTAAAACACGATCTAATAAATTATTATATTGAGTTGTTGGATCATAGTCTCTTACCATAAAAATAGCTGCATGTGCAGCAGCTCCAACTATAATAAAACCACCAATCCACATATGATGTGTAAATAGCGAAAGTTGAGTAGCATAATCAGTAGCTAAATATGGATAAGGAGGCATAGCATACATATGATGAGCTACTATAATAGTTAAAGAACCTAGCATAGCTAAATTAATAGCTAACTGAGCATGCCATGAAGTAGTTAAAATTTCATATAATCCTTTATGTCCTTCGCCTGTAAATGGACCTTTATGAGCTTCTAAAATTTCTTTCATGCTATGGCCAATACCAAAATTAGTTCGATACATATGACCAGCTATCAGAAAAAGAACTGCAATAGCTAAATGATGATGCGCTGTATCAGTTAACCATAAACCTCCAGTAACTGGGTTTAATCCTCCACGAAAAGTTAAAAAATCTGAATATTCTGACCAATTTAGAGTAAAAAAAGGGGTTAATCCTTTTGAAAAACTTGGATAAAGCTGCGCTAAAAGATCACGATTTAAAATAAATTCATGAGGAAGTGGTATTTCTTTAGGATCTACTCCAGCATCTAAAAGTCTATTAATAGGTAAGGAAACATGTACTTGGTGTCCTGCCCAAGATAAAGATCCTAAACCTAATAAACCAGCTAAATGATGATTTAACATAGATTCTACATTTTGAAACCAAGCTAATTTAGGAGCAGCTTTGTGATAATGAAACCATCCAGCAAAAAGCATTAAACCTGCAAAAACTAATCCACCAATGGCAGTTGAATAAAGCTGTAATTCACTAGTTATTCCAGATGCTCGCCAAAGTTGAAAAAAGCCGGAGGTTATTTGTATTCCTTGAAAACCTCCACCTACATCTCCATTCAAAATTTCTTGTCCTACTATTGGCCAAACAACTTGAGCACTAGGTTTAATATGAGTAGGATCACTTAGCCATGCTTCATAATTTGAAAAACGAGCCCCATGAAAATACATACCACTTAGCCAGATAAAAATAACAGCTAATTGACCAAAGTGAGCACTAAATACTTTACGAGAAATTTCTTCCAAATCATTCGTATGACTGTCAAAATCATGAGCATCAGCATGTAAGTTCCAAATCCAAGTTGTAGTATTAGGACCCTTAGCTAAAGTTCTTGAAAAATGCCCTGGTTTAGCCCATTTTTCAAAAGAAGTTTTTACGGGATCTTTTTCTACCATAATCTTGACTTCTGGTTCCGGTGAACGAATAGTCATCTAGATTCTCCTCTCTTCAGACGAGGCATAGGAAAAACCCACCAATAATAAATAGTAAACTTCTAAAAGATTTTATTATTTAACTTTTTTCTTTTTTTTTTCCAGTTTAAAACTGGAGCAACTATAATACAGAAGTTACCTAGGGCAGGTATTCAAATTTATTATGACACATCTTTATGGTGCGTAATGGACCATATAAGTTCAATTACATTTTTAATTAAAATAATTGAAATTTATCTTTTATACATTTTTTTTTTATTTAAAACGTCCTGTTATTTTTAACCAATTTTGTGCTTCAATATAATTGCTTGGAGCAAGTGATATTGCTTGTCTCCAATAATCTGCTGCTTGGTTAAACCAAGCGTCGGATGTTTCAGAATCTCCTTGCTGAATAGCCTGTTCTCCTCGGTTGGGATAGATAAAAGTATCTTCCCTTAGAACCGTACATGAAACTTTAGCGTCATACGGCTCATTTAATTAAATTTAATATATATGATTACCTAGTTAAAAAAAAAATTATGCAAATTCAATTAATATAATAGGTTTATAATAAAAAATTAGTTAATGAAATAAGTTTTAAATAAAAAAAAAAAAAAAAATTAGAATTTTATTTTTCTTTTATTTTTGTCTTTTCTCCTATAAAAAAAAAGGGTAACTATCTTATTTTTAGTTAAATTTTCTTAGTATTTAATAATTCATTTATCAAAAATACTTTATCTCTTTAGGATCTGAGACTACACCGCTGTTTATTTAATTGCGATTTAATTCAATTTTATTACATAAGTGAATTTTAAAATTTTTAAGTAAAACAATTTTTTTATCGAACCACAATTTAAATACTGGATCATTACGGTGCTTTTCTAACAAATTTAATTTCATTATCCATAGAGGTTTTAGACTTTCATTTTAAGTCATTCTTTGTTTTTGGACTTCTAATGAAGTTTTATTTATTACAGCTAATAAAAATCTTTTCTAGTGATTTATATGTAATAAGTCTCCACTTTTTTTATTTATAATTTGTGGTAGTTTTTTTACTAAAAAAAAATATTATATTGATAGCCGCACGTAATGACAGATCACAGCCATATTATTAAAAGCTTGTGGTAAAGATGGATTTCGCTCTAATGCTTGAAAATAGTATTCTAAAGCTTTTGCGTGTTCTCCATTACTTGTATGAATAAGCCCTATATTGTAGAGTATATAACTTCGATCATAAGGGTCAATTTCTAAACGCATAGCTTCATAATAGTTTTGTAAAGCTTCTGCGTATTCTCCTTCAGATTGAGCTGACATTCGTTACAATCGTTTATAAAATTTTATAAACTTCGTTTCAAAACCGTACATGAAATTTTCATTTCATACGGCTTCTCTTGTTTAATATATAAAAAGGGATTAATCTATAAAATTTACAAAAAAATTTACCCAATATGATAAAATATCAAGGGTTAGTTTTTCAAAAAAAAGAGCTAACCATCCTTTTTTTAAAAAGGATTTTTACTTTAATTTAAAATTTCATTTTTAAATTTTTCTTTGTTCTTAACACTTTGTTTTTTAAAGGATTAGCTTTTTCGACAATCTCCGATGGTTATATGAGTACCCACTTTACAAATGAGATGGATTTTTGTTTTTCTAACCATAAATTTATTAGTAAATAGTTTTTACTATTGAATGTAAAACAAATTTTATTTAAAATTTTACGAAGTTTTTGTGTTGTCGATTTCTACACGTAATGCTTTTCCAACTATGTAAGCTTATAAAATAAAATGAAAATTATAGCTTTAACCTTTTGCTTAATATTTTAAATTTAAAAAAATGAAAAAATTAAAGGCTACATCAATCGAAGGTACACGACAGAAGGAATTATTTTTTTTTTTAAATTAACCTTCACTAAGTATAAGTTTCATGCAATTAAATATTTTCATGTTTTATTCCCTTTTTTAAGGGTTCAAAATTCAAATCACACCATCTCTATAATATGTAAAAGCTTCTTTTTCCCTTTGTGAAGTTGGAATTATTCGTAATAAAATGTCTGCAACAATTGTAAAAGTTTTATCAATAAAATTATCATTTTTTTGAGATCGAGGCATAATCAAATAGAGCTTTGAAAAAAATTGAATATTCCCTTTATTTGAGAATAAATCCATTAAATAAAGTAATTTTTAATAAGTAATTTGTTTAAATAAAAATATATATACATATTTATATATAATATATATATATTAAATAGAATCTTTAAAAAAGTATAATTTATTAATGAAAAAACTTGCTATTCTTTAAACTTATGCCTTAAAATTAATTATAGGAAAGATGGCCGAGTGGTCGAAGGCGTAGCATTGGAAATGCTATGTAAATGTTTGTTTACCGAGGGTTCGAATCCCTCTCTTTCCTAAGTTACAAGTTTTTATATATATATATATATATATATTTTATATATTATATATGTAATTATATATATAATTAAAAAAACTACTAGATTTTAGTTAAGCTTGACGAGAATAATATTCTACAACTAACAATTCATTTATTTTTAAACCAATTAATTCACGATCTAGTATTTGATTAACGAATCCTTTTTTTTCTAAAGAATTATAAGTTAAATGATTTGGTATTTTATATTTTTGATAAAAATCTATATTTTTAGTAATTATATCCTGAGATTTTTGCCTATTTTTTATAGTAATAAAATCCTGAGGTTTACACCGATAACTTGGTATATCTACTATACTATGATTAACTATAATATGTCTATGATTCACTAGTTGTCTTGCTCCAGGAATCGTAGGAGCCATACCTAATCGAAAAATAACATTATCTAAACGCATTTCGAGTAGTTGTAATAATACTTCACCTGTTGATCCTTTTGCTTTTCTAGCAATACGTACATAATTAAGTAATTGTCGTTCTGTTATTCCATAATGAAAACGTAATTTTTGTTTTTCTTCTAAACGAATTCGATATTGAGAAATTTTTTTATTAGAAGTTGATTGATTGACAGAACTAGATTTTAATTGAGGTGTTTTATTTGTTAATCCTGGTAAAACTCCTAAACGACGTATTATTTTTACACGAGGTCCTCGATAACGGGACATAAAAACTCCTTATTTTTACAAAGAAATAAAAAAAAAATAATATTATTATTAATAATAATAAATAAAAGATATTTAATCAATTTGTTTTTATTTATAACTTTTTTTTACCAAAAAATTTTACATTTTTTTTTAGTCAAAAACATCATAACATGAGAGACGGTACAAAAAAAAACAATACTATTTTTATATAAATAAACTACATAAATAAAACTTTAAAAGTTTTAAACTTTTTATTTTTAATACTTATTTTTTAATAATATGTTTCGTGTTAAAAAAAGCCCGCTATCGGAGTCGAACCGATGACCATCGCATTACAAGTGCGGTGCTCTGACCTCTGAGCTAAGCAGGCTCTATTAATAACAATAAATAATAATTTCTTTTTAATTTAAATAACTTTCAACCAGTTCATTAATTATATCAATAAATTTTTAATAATGCAATAACTATTACTTACAATTTTTTTTTTTTTTATTAATAAAAAAAAAATTACATATATATATTTACATAAAGTATTGCTTTAAATTTTATAAAATACTATAATTAGTAATGATACCAATATTAAATTTTTTTTTATGTAATTTTATTTTTTAATTTTGATTAACTAAAAAAAGGGGGTATGGCGAAATTGGTAGACGCTACGGACTTAAATAATTTGAGCATTAGTAAAAAAACTTACTAAATGCTAGCTTTCAAATTCAGGGAAACTTAGGTTGAAAAAAGTATAAGCAATCCTGAGCCAAATATTATTTTATTTAAAAATAAAATAGGTGCAGAGACTCAATGGAAGCTATCCTAACGAACAATATTTAAAATTTTTTAAGTAAAAAAATCTTATTGAAAATAAAAATTAAGCAAGGATAAAGATAGAGTCCAATTTTACATGTTAATTTTAGCAACAATTTAAATTGTAGTAAAAAGAAAATCCGTTGGCTTTATTGACCGTGAGGGTTCAAGTCCCTCTACCCCCAAAATTGCAAATTTTTATTGACATTAACTAGAAATTTATGTTAGGATAAGCCAATGAAAAAGCCGGAATAGCTCAGTTGGTAGAGCAGAGGACTGAAAATCCTTGTGTCACCAGTTCAAATCTGGTTTCTGGCATTATAAAATAATTTTTTTTTGATTTTCTTATATATTTATATATGCATTATTTTGTTTTATTGTCTTAAATTAGACAATAAAACAAAATTAAAAAAAAAAGTCTATTTTTAATGAATGTTGGTTATTTTTTTATTATTTAACAACAAAAATTTTAATATTTAGTAACTCTAATACGTTTTCTTTTTAATTAGCTCTTAAATTTAGATTAATAAGCATCTTGTAACTCATAAAAATCCGGTACAATGTAATCTTTACGTAAAGGCCAACCAATCCAAGTATCAGGCATTAATATACGTTTAAGACGTGGGTGGTTTTCATAAGAAATTCCTAACATATCGTAAGATTCTCGTTCTTGAAAATCCGCACTTTTCCAAATCCAAAAGACAGATGGTATTTTAGGTTTTTGTCTTGATACAAAAATTTTTATACATATTTCTTCTGGCTGATCTGCATTATTTTGTATTTTTGTAAAATGATATACACTAGCTAATAACCCACCAGGTGCTACATCATAAGCACATTGAGAACGAAGATAATTAAAACCATAAACATATAAAGCAACCGCTATAGAAAGCCAATTTTCAGATCTAATTTGTAAAATTTCTACACCTTGATAATCAAAACCTAAAGGTCGATGGGCTAGGTTATGTTTTGCTAGCCAAGCGGATAATCGCCCTTGTATTTTAGTAGTAGTAGAATTATTTGTATAAGTATTTAACATATTTAAGTTATTATAAAATCCTATTTATTTTAAATATTTTTTTTATTATCTTCTCTTTTAAAAAAAAAAGTTAAATTTTCATTTTTTTCAGTTGGAGCAAAAGTTTCTAAACTTGAATTAAACTGAGGTTTAGAAAATTGAGGATATATTTGTTTATTATATTGTGTAGTACTAAGCGTAGATATAGAATTAAATTTGTGATTTAATGTTAAATATCTTTCTCCTTGTTTAAATTTATATTTATCTTTATATGTTTCTTGCGCTACTTTTTTACGAAGTTTTATTATAGCATCTATAATAGCTTCTGGTTTTGGCGGACAACCAGGTAAATAAATATCTACAGGAATTAATTTATCTACTCCACGAACTGTACTATAAGAATCTGTACTAAACATACCTCCTGTAATCGTACATGCTCCCATAGCAATTACATATTTAGGCTCGGGCATTTGCTCATATAATCTTACTAAAGATGGTGCCATTTTCATTGTTACAGTACCAGCTGTTATTATAAGATCTGCTTGTCGTGGACTGGATCTTGGAACTAAACCATAACGATCAAAATCAAAACGTGAGCCAATTAATGACGCAAATTCAATAAAACAACAACTAGTACCATAGAGAAGTGGCCATAAACTAGAAAGCCTAGCCCAATTTGAAAAATCATTGAAAGTGGTTAAAATAAATGAATTTGAATTTTTTTGATTAGAAAGTGATTTTATAAGTGGCTTCATAAAATTATTAATTTGATTGATTTTTATAATTGTAATAAATTGTAATAATTAGAATTTAAGACCATTCTAGTGCTCCTTTACGCCATGCATAAACTAAACCAATAATTAAAATAAATACAAAAACTAAAGCTTCAATGAAAGCAAATAGACCTAATTGATTAAAACTCATAGCCCAAGGGTAAAGAAAAACTGTTTCTACATCAAAAATTACAAAAACTAGAGCAAACATATAATAGCGGATTTGAAACTGGATCCAAGCATCACCCATTGGTTCTATACCTGATTCATAACTAGTAAGTTTTTCTGGTCCTTTATTATTATTACTAATAGGTGTTAAAAGCTTTGAAATAAAAAAAGTTAATATAGGAATAAAACTGGCTATTAATAAAAAAATAAAAAAAGAATTGTATTTAGATAACAAAAACATTAATATACTCCTGTAAAATAAAAAATATTCATTAATTGAATATTTTATTTAATTATATGTATATATATATTCAATATGCTTCTGTAAAAATTACAAAAAAATATATTAACTAGTAAATAACAATAATAATTCAAATACTAAATATTTTAATAATTTAGGGCTATACGGATTCGAACCGTAGACAGTCTCGGTAAAATAGTTAAAAATATGCATTTAAATTTTACTTATAACTATTTTAGGAACCCAACATGCATTTTTTTTGCATTGGGCTCTTTCATCAACTAAAAAAAAATTTAGTTATTTTGCTATCCTTTTTTTATTGAAATAATAAGATAGCTCCGTGTGCTTAAAAATTTTTATTAAAGCAATCCCAAAGTTAAAAAAAAAAAGTGAATGTTGACACAGGTCTGCTTAATTTAGCATGGATTAACTTAGAATAAGTTTCTATTACTTGCAAATTTTTAAACTTTATACACCTTAAAGTTTATGAAGTAAGAAAATAGAATATCTTGAGGTCCTCGTACTATCCTCATCATGCTTAGCATTGAATAATTTTCAAATTTACCATATCAACTAAAAAATAAATTTCAATTTAAAATAAATTAAAATTTTATTATTTGTCATGCTATTGTTCTGTTATATTTATTATAAAATAATCATAAAAGTAAGACAAAATATTTCACAAAATTCAGTTTGTTGTGAATCGTATAACTCGATAAAAATTTAAAAAACATTGGCGCACGTGTAAACGAGGTGCTCTACCGCTGAGCTATAGCCCTTACTATTATTTTTAAGTAATATATAATACTGTAATTTTTTTTTTTGTCAAGAGAATTATTTAATAAAATAAAATTTTTTTATTTTACATTTTTTTTTAATATATTCAAAAAAATGTTGCTTATATGTTAATTAATAGGCTAAAATATTAATAGCCTACTTAACTCAGTGGTTTAGAGTATCGCTTTCATACGGCGAGAGTCATTGGTTCAAATCCAATAGTAGGTAAATAGTTAGTAGAAAAACTCAATGGCATATAAAATAATATGCCATTGAATTCACTAAATTTGAAAAATTTTAGGAAGTAGCTTCAATAGCTTCTAAGCGTGCTTTTGCTCTTTTCAAAGTTAAATTAGCCTCAATAGCCTGTTTTCGACCGTTCGCTTGAGATAATTTAGCTTGCGCCATTTGAAAAGCTTCTTGAGCTTCTTGCAAATTTATTTCATTAGCTTTTTCTGCTTCATTTACCAAAATAGTCATTTGATTATTGTCTATCATAGCAAAACCACCCATTAATGCCATAGTAGACCATTTTTCATTAAGTCGTATTTTTATAATACCTATATCTAAAGCTGTTAAAAGTGGCGCATGGTTAGGTAATATACCAATTTGGCCACTATTTGTCGATAAAATAATTTCTTGTACTTCAGAATTCCAAACAATTCGATTTGGAGCCATTACACGAAGATTTAGGGTCATTTTTTTATCCATTCTCCACTTGTAAGGTTGCAGCTTTTGCAGTAGCTTCATCAATATTACCTACTAAATAAAAAGCTTGCTCAGGAAAACTATCTAATTCTCCAGAAAGAATCATTTGAAAACCTTTAATAGTTTCAGTAAGACTAACATATTTACCTGGGGAACCTGTAAATACTTCTGCTACGAAAAAAGGTTGGGATAAAAAACGTTCAATTTTTCGTGCTCTTGCAACAGTCAATCTATCTTCTTCTGATAATTCATCAAGTCCAAGAATAGCTATAATATCCTGTAGTTCTTTATAGCGTTGTAATGTCTGCTTAACTCCCTGAGCTGTGTCATAATGCTCTTCGCCTACAATCCAAGGCTGAAGCATAGTCGAAGTTGAATCTAAAGGATCTACTGCTGGATAAATACCTTTGGCTGCTAGTCCTCTGGATAATACAGTAGTTGCATCTAGATGTGCAAAAGTTGTCGCAGGAGCTGGGTCAGTTAAATCATCTGCAGGTACATAAACTGCTTGAATTGAAGTAATAGATCCTTCTTTTGTTGATGTTATTCTTTCTTGTAAAGTACCCATTTCTGTACTTAAAGTTGGTTGATATCCTACAGCAGATGGCATTCTACCTAATAAAGCAGAAACTTCTGAGCCGGCTTGAACAAAACGAAAAATATTATCAATAAATAAAAGTACATCTTGTTTATTAACATCTCGAAAATACTCAGCCATTGTTAAAGCAGTTAATCCTACTCTCATACGAGCTCCAGGTGGCTCATTCATTTGACCATAAACCAAAGCTACTTTTGATTCTGAAATATTTTCTTCATTAATTACTTTTGATTCTTTCATTTCCATATAAAGATCATTTCCTTCACGAGTACGTTCTCCTACTCCACCAAATACAGATACACCACCATGTGCTTTAGCAATATTATTAATTAATTCCATAATAAGTACAGTTTTTCCTACACCAGCTCCTCCAAATAATCCAATTTTTCCACCACGTCGATAAGGAGCTAAAAGATCTACTACTTTAATTCCTGTTTCAAAAATGGATAATTTAGTATCTAATTGTGTGAAAGCTGGAGCAGATCTATGAATAGGGAAAGTTGTACTAGCATCTACAGGACCAAGATTGTCAACAGTTTCTCCTAAAACGTTAAAAATACGTCCAAGAGTAGCTTCTCCAACTGGAACACTCAAAGGAGCTCCTGTATCAATAACTTCCATTCCTCTCATTAAACCATCTGTCGCACTCATAGCAACAGCTCGAACCTTATTATTTCCTAGTAATTGCTGTACTTCACAAGTAACATTAATTTCTTGATTTGCTGTATTTTGACCTTTAACTACTAAAGAATTATAAATATTAGGCATTTTACCTGGAGAAAAAGTAACATCTAATACGGGACCAATAATTTGAGTAATACGTCCTATATTTTTAGCAACAAGTGTTGAAATACCAAAAGCACGAGAATCTGTTTTCATAAAATTTAAAAGTAATAAATTAGTTGCTTATTATATTGAAAAATATTCAGTATCAATTCGATCATTTAATTATTAGATAAAATGTTTACCTTGAACTAATTACTTATATCTAGATATAAGTAAATAAAATAGAAAAAATTAAAAAGTGTAAGAACTAAAAAAAAATAAATTAAATAATATTTTGTTTTTTTATTTCTTAATGTATTTTAATTAAATTTTATTTTTATTAATTAGTTTAACATTCAAAAGATTATTAGGTCAATGCTTAAACAAATAAAAATTATTTACTAAAAAATAATCTGAGTTGCATCAAATATAAAAAATAATATACAATAATACTGTTTTGTTATATTAAAAAAACTTTGTCTAAAAATAGACAAAATTAAATACCAAAAACGTTTTTTTATAAGACTAAAAAAACTTATTTGTCGAGTAAACCTAATCTTTGCAAGAGTTATAAATTGAGTTGTAGGGAGGGACCTATGTCACCACAAACGGAGACTAAAGCAGGTGTTGGATTTAAAGCTGGTGTTAAAGATTACAGATTAACTTATTACACTCCAGACTATCAAACTAAAGAAACTGATATTTTAGCAGCATTTCGAATGACTCCTCAACCAGGAGTACCAGCTGAAGAAGCAGGAGCTGCAGTAGCTGCAGAATCTTCTACTGGTACATGGACTACTGTTTGGACTGATGGCCTTACTAGTCTTGATCGTTATAAAGGACGATGCTATGATCTTGAAGCAGTTCCTGGAGAAGATAACCAATATATTGCTTATGTTGCTTACCCATTAGATTTATTTGAAGAAGGTTCTGTTACCAATTTATTTACTTCTATTGTTGGTAATGTTTTTGGATTTAAAGCTTTACGAGCTTTACGTCTAGAAGATTTACGTATTCCTCCAGCTTATTCCAAAACTTTCCAAGGTCCACCTCATGGTATTCAAGTTGAACGAGATAAATTAAACAAATATGGTCGTCCATTATTAGGGTGTACTATTAAACCAAAATTAGGTTTATCTGCTAAAAATTATGGTAGAGCTGTATATGAATGTCTTCGTGGTGGACTTGATTTCACAAAAGATGATGAAAACGTAAATTCTCAACCTTTTATGCGTTGGAGAGACCGTTTCTTATTCTGTGCTGAAGCTATCTATAAATCTCAAGCTGAAACAGGTGAAATTAAAGGACATTATTTAAATGCTACCGCAGGTACATGTGAAGAAATGATGAAAAGAGCAGAATTTGCTAGAGAATTAGGCATGCCTATTGTAATGCATGACTATTTAACAGGTGGTTTTACTGCAAATACTAGTTTGTCTCATTATTGCCGTGATAATGGTTTACTTCTTCATATTCATCGTGCAATGCATGCAGTTATTGACCGACAAAAAAACCATGGTATGCATTTCCGTGTATTAGCTAAAGCATTACGTTTATCAGGTGGAGATCATATTCACGCTGGTACGGTAGTAGGTAAACTTGAAGGAGAACGTCAAGTAACTTTAGGATTTGTTGATCTACTTCGTGATGATTATATTGAAAAAGATAGAAGTCGTGGTATTTACTTCACTCAAGATTGGGTTTCTTTACCAGGTGTTTTACCTGTAGCTTCTGGCGGTATTCATGTTTGGCATATGCCAGCGTTAACTGAAATTTTCGGAGATGATTCTGTACTACAATTTGGTGGAGGAACTTTAGGTCACCCTTGGGGTAATGCACCTGGTGCAGTTGCTAATAGAGTTGCTTTAGAAGCTTGTGTACAAGCTCGTAATGAAGGACGTGATCTTGCTCGTGAAGGAAATGAAGTTATTCGTGAAGCTACTAAATGGAGTCCTGAATTGGCTGCAGCTTGTGAAGTTTGGAAAGAAATTAAATTTGAGTTTGAGACAATTGATACTGTATAATTTAAATTTTTTATTTAATTTTTCTTTTTGTCAAAATAAGTTTTTAAATTTAGTAAAAAAAAACAAATAAGTTAGTAATAAGTAGAAAAAAATATATATATTTTTTTCTACTTATTACTAACTTATTACTAATTAGGTATTTTCATTTATTTTATTAATGAAAATACCTAATTAGTAAATTTTTTGAAGGTTTTGTAGCTCAGTGGATTAGAGCGTATGGTTCCGAACCATGAAGTCAAGGGTTCAAATCCCTTCTAAACCATAAAAAAAAATTAATATTATTGATTATTAAATAATATTAATTATATAAAGTATATATTTACCATTAATATAAAAAACTAAAAAAGAATTACTAATATGTCTTTAATGAATTGGTTTGAAGATAAACGTCGATTTGGTGGATTAATTGGAGCTTCTATTGAAAAAGCAACAAAAGAATATATTCTTAATGAAAGAAAAAGACTTAAAGTTAATACTACTAATGGACTATGGACTCGCTGTGATAATTGTGAAAATATTCTTTATGTTAGATTTTTGAAACAAAATAAATCTGTTTGTGAAGAGTGTGGATATCATTTACAAATAAGTAGTACAGAAAGAATTGAACTTTTAATTGATCGTGGAACTTGGCAGCCTATGGATGAAGATATAGTTGCTCGAGATGTTCTCAAATTTTCGGATGAAGATTCTTATAAAAATCGTGTTCTTTTTTATCAAAAAAGAACAGGTTTAACTGATGCTATTCAAACAGGTATAGGTAAATTAAATAAAAATTTAATTGCTCTTGGAGTTATGGAGTTTCAATTTATGGGGGGGAGTATGGGTTCTGTAGTAGGTGAAAAAATAACCCGTCTTATTGAATATGCTACTGAAAAATCTATACCATTAATTATTGTATGTTCTTCTGGAGGAGCACGGATGCAAGAAGGAACATTAAGTTTAATGCAAATGGCTAAAATTTCTTCTGTTTTACAAATTCATCAAGCTAAAAAAAAATTACTTTATATAGCTATTCTTACATATCCTACAACCGGTGGAGTTACTGCTAGTTTTGGTATGTTAGGAGATATTATTATTGCTGAACCTAAAGCCTATATTGCATTTGCTGGTAAAAGAGTCATTGAACAAACATTACGTCAAAAAATACCATATGGTTTTCAAGTTGCTGAATCTTTATTTGATCACGGTCTACTTGATTTAATTGTTCCACGTAATCTTTTAAAAGGAGTTTTAGGTAAAATATTTGAGCTTTATGGTTTAGCTGCTTATAAAGAGCGTAATAATTCTTTTTTTTAACTTGACATTTTTTTTTTAATAATAATTTTAATTAAATTTTTTTTATTCTTTTTAAATGTTATAATTTTTGTATAGATGCTAAAATTTTATATATTAATATAATTATTTTATTTAAATTTATAATTAATTTTTTTATATTTATTCGTTTTTAGTTTAATTAGTAAGTTAACTAAGTTATATTGAAAAACTTTTAAATAATTATAAAAAAATATATTAACATCTTTTTTAGAAAAACGGTATAATTAATTTTTCTTATTTTTTTACAATTATTTTTTCTACAAATAATATTATTAAAGGTAATTCTTTTATGACAGCTTCTTATTTACCTTCGATTTTGGTTCCTTTAATAGGTCTAGTTTTTCCAGCAATTACAATGGCTTCTTTATTTATATATATTGAACAAGATGAAATAATATAAAATTTTTACTAAATAGTAAGTTTTTTTTGATGCTATTTTGTCTATTTATTAATTTTTAAATTTTTTTTATTTAATAAAAATTGAATTAATAAATATATATATCTATATACATTTTTATATATACAAATATATATAAATAAAAATGATAAATTCTAAGTATAGAAGATTTATCTAAAAAAAATTAATATAATTTTTTTACTTTATTTACATGAAATAAAAAAACTATATTAATTTTTTTTAGATAAATCTTTATTTAATTTGTAAAAAAATTTAGTTTAGCTTTTTTTGTTAGATACTAGATATATTTAATAAATTTTAGGAGATGTTACTATGAATCGTGAATCTGAATGGCTTTGGGTAGAACCTATAACAGGATCTCGAAGAATCAGTAATTTTTGTTGGGCATTTATTCTTTTATTTGGTTCACTCGGTTTTTTTTTTGTTGGACTTTCTAGTTATTTTGGTAAAGATTTAATACCTTTTTTATCATCTCAACAAATTTTTTTCGTACCTCAAGGGGTTGTAATGTGTTTTTATGGTATTGCTGGATTATTTCTTAGTTTTTATTTATGGTGTACGATTTTGTGGAATGTAGGGAGCGGTTATAATAAATTTGACAAAAAAGAAAAAGTTGTTTCTTTATTTCGTTGGGGATTTCCGGGAGAAAATCGACGTATTTACATTAATTTTTTTCTAAAAGATATACAAGGAATACGTATGGAAGTTCAAGAAGGTATTTATCCTCGTCGTATTCTTTATATGAAAATAAAAGGTCGGCAAGATATTCCTTTAATACGCTTTGGAGAAAAATTAACTTCGAGAGAAATAGAAGAAAAAGCTGCAGAGTTAGCTCGATTTTTACGTATATCTATAGAAGGTCTTTAAAATTGAAAAATAAAAAAAAAAAATTTTAAAATAAAGTTAATTTATCTAATTTATATATTATAAATTACAAAAAAAAACTTTAATATTGTTTTTTCCCATTTTATTTTAGCAAATTTGAAATAGTATTTATGAAATCTTATTGCACGCAGTTTTATTCTTGGTTATCAAAAACCCCATATCGTTCTTTGGAAAGAGCTTATAAAACAAGTAAAAAAATACAATATATAAAAAAAGATTATTTTTCTTATAAAAATCAAAAATTTTCTTCAAGACGGTCTTGGCAAGCCATAATGTTATATATAAATACAAATTTAAATAACTATGTATTTGTAATATACTGCAGTCTTTTAGAATATAAAGTTAGTTTACTTTTTTTAAGCGTTATACATGTTTTCGTTTTAATTATCTCAAAATTTTTTAATTCTTTTTTTTATAAAATTAGTAGCTATTTTTTAGTTTTTGCTAAATTTATACAACAATTTTTAATGTTTCCGCAATTTTATTTTTTTCCTTTTTATAAAAAGACTTTAAATATATATTTTTTTTTCTCATCTAGAAATTTTGTAAAAAAAATTAAAAATAAATTAGACAAAATTAAAATTAACTGTAAAAAAAAAATTATTAAAATTAAAACTTCTTTTATTTTAACTAATTTAGTAAAAAATGATTTAAAAAAAATTAAACAGATGAATAAAAAATTAGCTTGGATTGAAGCTAGTTTAAATGACTTAGATACATGGAAGCATTATTATTCGTTTTCCTTTTTTTCTTTTGAAAAAAAAAATTTAGAAAACACTTTACATTTCGTAGATTTTGCAAAAATTACTACAGCAGCTTATGAATCTATAGGTCTTGTACCACGTTCAATAACTCGTACTTTATCTGGATTTCAAGCAGAGTTAACAGGACAATCAACTTCATTAGTTCTTCAAGATTTTCAAATATCTCGATATCAAGCATTGGCTTCTTTACAATATATGTTGTTTTTATTTTTTTTTCCTTGGGGATTTTCTATTTTTTCCAAAACTTGTTTTTTAGAGCCATGGCTTAAAAATTGGTGGAATACTTATCAATTTCAAATTTTTCTTAATTCTTTTCAACAAGAAATAGCATTAAAACGACTTCAAGAAATCGAAGAACTTATTTGGTTAGATAAAATAATGATAAATTCTTTAAAAGAAATGCAATCGCATGATCTTAATATAGAAATTCATCAAAAAACAATTCAGTTAGTCAAAGCATATAATGAAAATAGTTTAAATACTCTTTTACAGTTATTCACAGATATTATTTATTTTATTAGTTTAAGCGCTGTTTTTATTTTAGGTAAAGAAAGACTAGCTATTTTAAATTCTTGGATTCAAGAATTATTTTATAGCTTAAGTGATACAATGAAAGCTTTCTTTATTCTTCTATTAACAGATTTATGTATTGGATTCCATTCACCTCATGGTTGGGAAATAGTTATAGGCTCTTTTTTAGAGCATTTGGGATTTGCCCATAATAAACATATAATATCTTGTTTTGTTTCTACTTTTCCAGTCATTTTAGATACTGTTTTTAAATACTGGATTTTTCGGCATTTAAATCGTATATCTCCTTCTATTGTAGCAACTTATCATACAATGAATGAATAAAAAAGAATGAATAAAAAAATAAAAACTTAATTGTAAAATAATTTGTTAATTATTAGGTAGTTCTTTTACTTACTAATGTAGAGTAGAATACTTTTGATTTAATAATCTTCATTATTATTATAATGAACAGAACTATAAATAAGGATTACTAGTTTAGCTAAGTATCCTATTAATGAATTTTTTGAAAAAGAATAATTGAACTATGCAAAATAAAAATAGTAGTCATTGGATAAAAAAATGTGTGATTCGATCAATTTCGATAATAATCCTCATGAAAACAATAGCTTGGCCAGCTATTTCTGAAGCATATCCAATTTTTGCACAACAGGCATATGAAGATCCTCGGGAAGCTACTGGTCGTATTGTATGTGCTAATTGTCATCTGGCTAAAAAACCTGTTGATATTGAAGTTCCTCAATCTATATTGCCAGATACTGTATTTGAAGCTGTTGTTAAAATTCCTTATGATATGCAAATAAAACAAGTTCTTGCTAATGGTAAAAAAGGAGCATTAAATGTAGGAGCTGTACTTATTTTACCCAAAGGATTTGAATTAGCACCTTCGGATCGTATTCCTCCAGAAATGAAAGAGAAAATAGGTAATCTTTATTTTCAACCTTATAGTTCTGATAAAAAAAACATTATTGTAATAGGTCCTGTTCCGGGTAAAAAATATAGTGAAATTGTATTTCCTATTCTTTCACCAGACCCTGCTGTTAATAAAGAAGCCAATTTTCTAAAATATCCTATATATTTAGGTGCTAATAGAGGAAGAGGACAAATTTATCCGGATGGGACTAAGAGTAATAATACTGTTTATAATGCATCAACTACAGGTAAAGTAAGCAAAATTTTACGTAAAGAAAAAGGTGGCTATGAAATAATTATTGAGAGTTTAGATAATCGTCAAATTGTAGATATTGTACCTTCAGGACCAGAACTTATTATTTCAGAAGGAGAATTAATTAAAGCAGATCAGCCTTTAACAAATAATCCTAATGTGGGTGGCTTTGGTCAAGGAGATGCAGAAATAGTACTTCAGGATCAATTACGTGTTCAAAGTCTTTTATTCTTTTTTGCATCTGTTATCTTAGCACAAATATTTTTAGTACTTAAAAAGAAACAATTTGAAAAAGTTCAATTAGCAGAAATGAACTTTTAATTTTTGAATAAAAAAAAATTAAAGCGTTTGATTAATAGAATTTTTTCTATTATGGATGATTATTATAATGAAATTCAATTTAAATTTTTTATGTCTATATAATATGATAGTAATTTCTTTAGAAATTGAGTATTTTGAATATTATTATCTTTTTCCTCTCTTAAAAGAAATGTTAAATTATCATGGATATACATTAAAGTTAAATTACTTAAAAAAACTAACTCAACAAGTATTAATAAATACATCTCAATTAACTGAATGGGGGGAAGGGTTTTCTAAATATTCTAATAAATTTTATTCTAACAACTTTTTTTTTATGATTATAAAAAAAATCAAAAATATAAATTTTGTTTTCAATTAGAAACAAAAATTTATATTGAAAAAAATGTTACTAATCAAGTTTTTTTATTAATAAAAAAAAATTATTATTTGTGTAGAAAAAAAAAATTAAAAAAAAATACATATAATCAATATATATATAAAAACAAAAAATTAGCAAAAAAATCTTTTTTGTATTTGATTTTTAAATTAATTGTCTCTTATAAAAAATGGAAAGCTGACGAACTATACATAAAAATGGCTCATATTGCTTATTGTGAAAATTTAATAGATTTTTCGATTAAATTGTTTAAAATGGCTCGTTTTGAAAAACAAACTTCTTTTTTTTTTTATTTACATTTCCAAGATGTAAATAAAAAAAACATATAAGTTTTCTTTTATATTTATTTTCTTTTTTATGTTAACATTTTAAATTTTTTTTATTATAAAAAAATAAGAATAGTAGAAAAAATGAATTAGTGCTTTATTAAATTGAAAAGATATTATAAAATTTTATGAAATAAAATTTTATGATATCTTTTCAATTTTTTTTAATATTTAAATAATAAAATTAATAAAATATTTAAATTTTTTTTTTAATTAAATATTTTTTTTTCAATTATCGTTTAGAATTTTTTTTCTTTATCAATAATTTATATATATATATTAAAAAGTATTAAAAAAGTTAATTATTATAATTTGTTATTATAAAGATGAACCTAATCCAGAGTACGAGCCATAAAAAAAGATACCTACCAAGCCAATTACAAGAGTACCAGCTACCGTACCTATTAACCATAAAGGAATTCTTCCAGTGGTATTTGCCATTTTATCTTATACTCCCTTTTTAATGTCATTTTTACTTAGAACTTAAAAAAAAACAGTTATAAATATTATATTTTAAATTTATTCCAAATAAGGCAAGAAATTTCTGTTGTAATTAATTAAAGAAATAATTAGAAAATAAAACAGCTAATACAAAAATCAATAATAAACCCCAATAGAGGCTAGTACGATTTAATTCTACACTTTGTTTGTTTGGGTTTGGTTGTGTCATATCTTTACATTTTAAATAAATTTTGTTATTCAAATCTATCGTTGAATAAATTGCATTGCTGAAATTGCTCCTAGAAAAAAAACTGTAGGTACAGCTAAGCCGTGAACGGCCAACCATCTAACTGTAAAAATCGGATAAGTTCTATCTATAGTCATTGATACCTCCTAAAAAGATCTAGTAAATTCATCAACTTGTTCTAGTGAATTAAAACGACCAGTAATTAAAGGAACTTCTTGTCGGCTTTCTGTAAAATATTCATTTGGCCGAGGACTTCCAAAAACATCATAAGCCAAACCTGTACTAACAAATAGCCAACCTGCAATAAACAAAGATGGTATAGTTATGCTGTGTATTACCCAATATCGAATACTGGTAACAATATCAGCAAAAGGGCGTTCTCCTGTATTTCCAGACATGCTTAGCTCCATATATATTTTGTAAAGGCTAGAAAAAAATTCTATAAAAGATCAAATATAGAAAATTTTTTAAAATATAGTAAAAAAATGTAGTAATTTTTTTTTTTAGCCTAATTAGATTATCATTGTTATACCGAAGGTATTTTTGAAGCAGACTAAATCAGTATATCTAGGGTTGTTTTAACGCAGCAAGAGAAGTTGTAAAAAAATTTTCAATTTTTTAATCAAATTAATAAATTTTTCATAAATGTATTCATTTGTTATATAAAATAGAACATTTTTTTACAATATTATACTAATTTTTCCAATATTATACTAATTTAAATTGTTAAAGTTTTGCAAATAAAATTAAAATAAAATTAATTATTATAAATAATTAATATTTTTAACAAAAATTAATATATTTGTATAATAAATAAAAAACAAATTATTTTTTATTAATTATATATAAGTATATTTAATATTTTTGTTTAACAAAATAATTAATTAATAAGTACACTCATACAGATAACAAAAAAAAGGGAATTTAATTAAATTTTTAGAAAAAATAGAAATTATCTCAAATAAAATAGTGGCAAAATTTGTTAAATCTGCTACTATAAAAAGAGCATTGAACAAAATAAAATCAATGTTCTATTTTCTATTACTAAAAACATTTTCAACTAAAAAAATTTTAGTTAATAAAAAATTTAGGTAATTGTTTTATAAACGATGTATACTAAACTTGTTGTATTATCATTAGGATTTTTCTCATGCTTACTATAATCAGTTATTTTCTATTTTTGTTTGCCTCTTTATTTTTAGCTTTAGGTTTATTTATTGGTTTAAATAAAATACAACTTATTTAAAAAAACTATAAAAAAGATAACTTTTAAGGTCGGATCAATTTCATTGTATTTCTCGAATAAATTTTGAGATTAATGATAAGTTTAGTTAGTTTCTAACTTAAATATTATTTTAGTTAAACAAAAAATGGTTGAAGCATTATTGTCTGGAATTGTACTCGGATTAATTCCAATAACTTTAGCTGGATTATTTGTAACTGCTTACTTACAATATCGACGTGGTGATCAATTAGATCTTTAATTAATTCAAATTAAATTTCAAAAAAAATTTAACAATCACGCTCTGTAGGATTTGAACCTACGACATCAGGTTTTGGAGACCTGCGTTCTACCGAGCTGAACTAAGAGCGCTTATTTCAAATAAAACTTTTTTTTTATAATAACAAACAACAACTTATTTTAAAATTACTAATTTATTTTAAAGTAAAATTTGATTCTATATATTTGTGGGTAGGGATGACAGGATTCGAACCTGCGACATTTTGTACCCAAAACAAACGCGCTACCAAACTGCGCTACATCCCTCCCATTATTAAGTATTACTTTATGTTTATCTTGATTATATCTTATTTATTAAGTTTTTCCTATACTTTATTATTATTATTAATTTGTTCATTATTTCTTTTAATAAATTTTAAATAAAATTATTACTTTATTTGGAGATACATAAATAATACAAATAAAAAAAAAGTATATATATAAATAAAAAAATTATCATTTTAAATAAATTTAATTAAATAAAATAATATAAGTAAAATTTTAAGTCATTTGTTTTTTTAATAAATAAAATTTATAATTTTATTATAATTATAAAAAATACAACAAACTTTACTAGTTTATTATAAATATATTATAAGGAGACCTAACAATGCAAGATGTAAAAACGTATCTTTCTACAGCACCCGTATTAGCTACTTTATGGTTTGGATTTTTAGCTGGTTTATTAATAGAAATTAATCGTTTTTTTCCAGATGCTTTAATTCTTCCTTTTTTCTAAATAAAATATACTTTTATAGAAAATAGAAAAACCTAAAAAATTATTATTATTTGTAATATAAATTTTTTAGGTTTTTTAATATTATTATAATTCGCTAAAAAATTTAAATTTAATTGCTAAATTTTTTAAACACATTTTATAAAATTCAAAGATTCAATATTCAAGATAAATAGTATTATGGCTAAAAATAAAGATGTAAGAGTAACAATTACTTTGGAATGTATTAATTGTGCTCAAAATAATGAAAAAAAAAAATTAGGTGTTTCTAGATACACTACTCAAAAAAATCGTCGTAATACGCCTATTCGATTAGAATTAAAAAAATTTTGTTATTATTGTAATAAGCATACTATTCACAAAGAAATAAAAAAATAAATAGTTTTTATGAAACAAGTTATAAATAAATCTAAGCGATCTTCTCGTAGACGCTTACCACCAATCGGAACAGGCGAAATTGTTGATTATAAAAATATAAATTTACTTCGTAAATTTATTAGTGAACAAGGAAAAATTTTATCTAGACGAATGAATAGATTAACTTCAAAACAGCAGCGTTTAATGACTATTGCTATTAAAAGAGCTCGGGTTTTAGCTTTATTACCTTTTCTAAATTTTTCTAAATAATGAAAATTAATTTTATTTTTTGATATCTTGTTGCTAGTAACTTTTTTTTTTAATTTATTAACTTCCCTGGAATCTAATTGCTCCAGGGAAGTATTTTTATTTAATTTTTAATGCTTTTTTTCATTTTTTTCTTACTCATTAACTTTTTTTAATATTGTTAAAAAACAACTGTAATCTAGTAAAGCTATTTGCGCAAGTACTTTGCGATTCAAAAGTACTTGATTTTGATATAAATTTTGAATTAATTTGTTATAAGAAATTTTATTATTTCGGGCCGCTGCATTAATTCGAGTAATCCATAACCGACGAAGATCTCTTTTTCGTCTATTTCTATCCCGATAAGAAGAAGCTAAAGCTCGCATTCCTTGCTGATTGGCTGTTCGAAATAGTTTTGAATGAGCTCCTTGAAATCCCGCTGTAAGTGTAAAAATATTTTTTCGTCGTTTTCGAGCTATATATCCACGTTTAACTCTAGTCATTGATGTCTACTCTCATAAATTACTGATTGATTTTAATTAAGTAATAAAAAAATAATCGTTTTTATTTTTTTTTTATTAATTAAAAAGTTAAAGAAAATAAGAAACTTAAATTTATTTATTATATTTTTTAAATTTTTTTTTTTTAATAACAAAAAAAAAAACAAAATATATATACTTTTTATTTTATTTGATTATCATTACTTTTTTAATCATTAAAAAAGCATACATATTTATATATATTTTTTTATATACATAAAATTATTTTTTATGTTTGATCAGAAAAACTGACTTTTCTAATGTAGAAAGTAAAAAGTCTAATGGCTTTTGCTACTTTAACCTTCCTAACCATTACGTTAAAAATTTTCTTATTCTCAAAAGAATAGGACCTTTAAATAAGAAAATAATGGATTCCATTGTTTCTATGACTTTTTCTTCAACGGTGAGGTCTTTTCTATATACCGAAGCTTTTAAAAAAAAAAATGTTATTTGTAATTTATATAATTTTCAAATTTAGCTTTATTTGATTGACTAAATAAAAAAAATACTGAAATCAAATTTTTTATCTAGTAACGATATGTTATTTTGATAATTTGCTGGGCAGCTGACCTTATTAATCTGTTTTTGCAATCATACAATAATTTTATAATAAATTTTATTAGTGTATTTTTTTTTCGCTTAATACGTTTGTAATTAAATCAATAGTATTGAAAATTTGCTTTTTTATTTTACATTAAAATAATTGGATTTGCACCAATAAAAGCCATAAATTTCATTTATTTTTTAAATAAATGATAGATTATTTGTTCAAATAAAAAAAGGTTCTTCCGCTATACTAAACTTTTTTTATTTTTTAAACTTTTATAATCATAACAAGTCGCACATACACTCTAGTACAAACTCCTCGTCGTTGAGGACATCCGCGAAGGGCTGGAGATTTTGTTCTATTTTCTATTGGTTGTCTTCGATTTCTAATTAATTGTTGAATAGTAGGCATTTTAATTTATATGCAGAATTTTTTGGTTTAAATTAATTTTAACCATAAAAAATAGAATGTAAAAATTTTTAATTTATTTCAATTTCTATATTAAGTAAAATGTAAATTTAGTTTTAAATAAAAAAAGTTATTCAAAATTTTAACTATTATTTTCTATAGCAACAAGATCTACAATGCCATACATTTTTGCTTCTTTTGCTGACATAAAAACATCTCTTTCCATATCTTCAGAAATAACCCATAAAGGTTTACCTATTCTTTGTACATAAACTCGAGTAATATAATCACGAAGTTTTAGTACTTCTTCAGCTTCCATCATACATTCACCTGCTTGTCCATCATAATAAGAACTAGCAGGTTGGTGAATCATTACCCTAATTATAAAATGTGATATAAAAAATTTTATAAACTGTACAAACATTTTTTTATTGTATACAGCTTTAAAAATAAATTAATAAAATAGGTAAAAAAAAAATTAAATTTATTTTAATTAATGTAATTAAGTATTTTAAAATTTACATACCATATTTCTTTTGTTAAATACTATTATGGTTCTGTTGTTTTATATTTTTTTATAAAACAATGCCAAAGTTTTTTTTTATCTGGTTAAATTTTAATTTAACTAAAATTTTAAATTTTTATTTTTTTATTTTCGATAGTAAAGAAAATAATATTTATAACACTGGAATAAATAAAAAATTTAATTAATTATCTTAATATTAAAAATCTTTTTAAGATAGTTTTATCAAGCTTTTTATGTGATGCTATTATTACCTTTTATAAGGCGTATACATTTTTTTACTAATTAAAAAAAAGCAAATATTGGCGCAAAGCGTGAGGTAAAGCTATACGTTTAGTAATTTCCCCTCCAGTTAAAATGAATGATCCCATTGAAGCTGCTAATCCCATACAAATTGTGTGAACATCTGGAACTACAAATTGCATAGCATCATAAACAGATATTCCAGCTAAAACAGCTCCGCCAGGAGAATTAATATATAAGTACATATCTTTACTTTCATCTTCTCCATTTAAATACATCATAATTCCAATCAGTTGATTTGCAATTTCGTCGTCTACATGTTGACCTAAAAAAAGTAATCTTTCCCGATAAAGTCGATTGTTATAATAAAATTTAACAAGTTATTTTTTTTTATATAACTGTATTAGCGCTTTTATTTGCTCAATACAGCTCAAGCAGTTAAAAAAAATATTATTAATTTTTTTAGATTTTTTATAGTAAATTTAATTTTTTCTATTTTTTTTTTATAAATATTTTTAGCTTATTATCATAATTTTGTTTAATAGTCTAAGTTCGTTTTTTATATAGTTAATAAACAACATATTAAACAATTCATTTTTTAATATATTTGTTAAATAATTTTTTTTTTATTTGAAAGAATTTTATATTTTGTATCTTTTTTTTTTTACAAACGGTTTTTAGTAATATCTTTAGGTTTATTATCTACTTCGGTAAAAATTAGTTAAGTCTTACTTACGTACAAAAATAAGTTTATTGTTACTTTTTTTTATTTTTTAGCAATTTTCAAAATGTAATTTTTAATTATTAAATTTAACTAAATTTTGATTTTTAAATCTTTAATGAAGTTTAAAGTTTTATTTTTTGGTTGACTAACCATAGAAAAGATAACTAAGTCTTTTTACTTAATAATTTTTATTAAAAATATTATGTCATGCTATTAAAGCTTTAATAATTTATTAAGTTTAAAATGAAATAAAAACATCTAGAGTAATTAAATAAAAGATGATGGACAATTTCCATATAACCAATATGTTTAATAAACGCACTATACGTCGATCCAAACAGCATCTTCTTCTCCTGGAAGCCTAAAAGGCACTTTTGGAACACCAATGGGCATTTTTTTATTTAAAATAAATATATAATAGCACTTGAGATGAAAATAGAAAAAAAAAGTAGCTAATAAATAAAAAATTAGTTTATAATGTTATTAAGAAGATTATATTATATTTTTTAATAATACTACTATTATTATCTATAATTTTATATATATATTATATCTAATTTGTAAAAAAAAAATTTATTAAAATTTAGAACTATTTTTATTAATTTAAAATTTTTTATTATAATATACTCATTAATTAATGCAAAAAAGCTACATAGTCTCTAATTCTCTTTGAGAAAGGGGTATTTCCATGGGTTTGCCTTGGTATCGTGTTCATACTGTTGTACTAAATGATCCCGGTCGTTTAATTGCTGTACATTTAATGCATACTGCTTTAGTTTCTGGCTGGGCTGGTTCTATGGCTTTATATGAATTAGCTGTTTTTGATCCTTCCGATCCTATTTTGGATCCAATGTGGAGACAAGGTATGTTTGTTATACCTTTTATGACTCGTTTAGGTATAACAAAATCTTGGGGAGGTTGGAGTATTACTGGAGAAACTGTTAATAATGCAGGTATTTGGAGTTACGAAGGTGTAGCTGCAGTACACATTGTATTATCAGGGTTATTATTTTTAGCAGCAATCTGGCATTGGGTATATTGGGATTTAGAATTATTTCGTGATGAACGTACAGGAAAACCTTCTTTGGATTTGCCTAAAATTTTTGGGATTCATTTATTTTTATCAGGCGTTCTTTGCTTTGCCTTTGGAGCGTTTCATGTAACAGGTCTATTTGGTCCTGGTATATGGGTGTCGGATCCTTATGGATTAACTGGAAAAGTACAACCTGTAGTTCCAGCTTGGGGGGCTGAAGGATTTGATCCTTTTGTTCCAGGAGGAATAGCTTCTCATCACATTGCAGCAGGTATTTTGGGTATATTAGCAGGTTTATTTCATCTTAGTGTTCGTCCTCCTCAACGCTTATACAAAGGTTTACGTATGGGGAATGTTGAAACTGTTTTATCTAGTAGTATTGCCGCTGTATTTTTTGCTGCTTTTGTTGTTGCTGGGACTATGTGGTACGGTTCTGCTGCAACTCCGGTAGAATTATTTGGTCCTACTCGTTATCAGTGGGATCAAGGCTTTTTTCAACAAGAAATAGATCGAAGAATTCGTGCTAGTAAAAATGAAAATCTTAATTTATCCGAAGCTTGGTCTAAAATTCCAGAAAAATTAGCTTTTTATGATTATATTGGTAATAATCCAGCTAAAGGTGGATTATTTAGAGCAGGTGCAATGGATAATGGAGATGGAATAGCTGTTGGATGGTTAGGCCATGCTGTTTTTAAAGATAAAGAAGGACATGAACTTTTTGTTCGACGTATGCCTACTTTTTTTGAAACTTTTCCAGTAGTTTTGGTAGATGAAGAAGGAATTGTTAGAGCTGATGTTCCATTTAGAAGAGCTGAATCTAAATATAGTGTTGAACAAGTTGGTGTAACTGTAGAATTTTACGGTGGTGAACTTAACGGAGTAAGTTTTAGTGATCCAGCTACTGTAAAAAAATATGCTCGACGTGCTCAATTAGGTGAAATTTTTGAATTTGATCGTGCTACTTTAAAATCAGATGGTGTTTTTCGTAGTAGTCCGCGAGGTTGGTTTACTTTTGGTCATGCTACATTTGCTCTTCTTTTCTTTTTTGGTCATATTTGGCATGGTGCTAGAACCTTGTTTAGAGATGTTTTTGCTGGTATTGATCCAGATCTAGATGCACAACTAGAATTTGGAGCATTTCAGAAATTAGGAGACTCTACTACTAAAAAACAAACAGTTTAAATTAATTTAATAAGTTTTTTCTATCTTTTTTAGTAAAAAAATAAATTTAATTTAACAAAAAAATAACATATTGATTATTTTTTTTTTTTCAAACTTAAAAAAAAAAATCTACTTTCAATTAGTACGAAAGCTATCTCTATACTTCTCACTTATAATAAAATCTATGGAAGCATTGGTTTATACATTTTTATTGGTAGGTACTTTAGGAATAATTTTTTTTGCTATTTTTTTTCGTGAACCACCTAAAATTCAAACTAAAGAAAAAAAATAAAATTTTTTAAGTTTATTTTCTTTTTTTAACAAAAGTAAAAAATTCTGTACCTTCCCTTTATTTTAGGGAAGGTCTTTAATAATTAACTTAATCTTCATGCTCTTCAAAAGGATCTCTAAGATCTTTAGAAGGTTGTCCAAAAGCTGTATAAAGAGAATAACCAGTAAAACTCACAAGTGAACATGAAATAAATATAGCGACTAATGTTGCAGTTTCCATTTTTAAGTAATTCCAAAAGAATGGTTTAGTTTTAATTAATATAATAATAGTACACAAAGTTAATAAATCTCAACTAATGCAATAAAATTTTATGGCTACACAAATTATTGATGATACTCCTAAAACAAAAGGAAAACGAAGTGGTTTAGGAGATATATTAAAACCACTTAATTCAGAATATGGAAAAGTTGCTCCTGGATGGGGCACAACACCTTTAATGGGCATTGCAATGGCATTATTTGCAGTTTTTTTAGTTATTATTCTTGAACTTTATAATTCTTCAGTATTATTAGATGGAGTTCCTGTAAGTTGGCAATAACTTAAAAAGGTTCAGTAAAAAAAAGGTTCAATAGAAAATTTTAAAGTTTTTTATTGAACCTTTTTAAGTTATTATTTATTTAAAATTTATTTTAGGTATTTAAGGTAGTTTAATCGTGTAATCAATTAATTAAAGGGTTTATGGATTATGGGTGTGCGTCTTGTTTAAATAAATGAAATTTAAAAATACAAAGTAATTTGTTAGTCTTAAAAAAAAAACTATTTAATTTTATTAAGTGTTATAAATTAAGTTAAAAGTTAAACATTTAAAGCATAAATTTTAAGTAAAAATATTAGCTAATATTTTTTATTTAAATTAAACTATGATTAATTTTTTTAAATTTACTACTTAAATTTCGTTACCCAAAATTTTTTATTTAATTAAAATTTAAATGATTGTAAAAATGTATTTACTTATTATACTTTTTTTTTATTCATCGGAATATAGTAAAAATCTAAAGTTTAATTATCTTTGTTAAATTTCAAACAAGAAAATTTTTATTGAATTGTTATTAATTATACTAATTAATTAAAAAAACAAATTTTAAAATAAAAGATAACTCAAAAAAGCAGTTAATATAACCAAAGCAAACTTGAGATAAAATAATAAAAAAATACATATATATATGTATATATAAAAATAGAATATATATATAAAAATATACATTTTTTTATATTTAAGCCGTACGAAAAAATATATCATTTACGGTTTTTAGAGAAGAAATACATAAAAGTTTATCTATCCCAATAGAGTATATGATTGGTTTGAAGAACGTCTTGAAATTCAAGCAATTGCAGATGATATTACTAGTAAATATGTACCCCCTCATGTCAATATATTTTATTGTTTAGGAGGTATAACATTAACTTGTTTTTTAGTGCAGGTAGCAACTGGATTTGCTATGACTTTTTATTATCGTCCAACAGTTACTGAAGCTTTTGCGTCTGTTCAATATATTATGACTGAAGTTAATTTCGGTTGGTTAATTCGATCAGTTCATCGATGGTCGGCGAGTATGATGGTTTTAATGATGATTTTACATATATTTCGTGTTTATCTAACAGGAGGTTTTAAAAAACCTCGTGAATTAACTTGGGTTACTGGTGTTATTTTAGCAGTATTAACAGTTTCATTTGGTGTAACTGGGTATTCTTTACCTTGGGATCAAATTGGTTATTGGGCAGTTAAAATAGTAACAGGTGTTCCTGATGCTATTCCTATTATAGGATCACCTATAGTAGAGTTATTGCGTGGGAGTGTTAGTGTAGGTCAATCTACATTAACTCGTTTTTATAGTTTACATACTTTCGTATTACCTCTTTTAACTGCAGTTTTTATGTTGATGCATTTTTTAATGATCCGCAAACAAGGCATTTCAGGTCCTTTATAAATTATTAGAATGTAATTTTAACAAATTTATATAATGTAGTAATTTTTTTTATATAAAAAAAGTACCTACAAATCAAAATTATTTATTGCCATTAGTTTTTTAATACTTTAGGTCTTTAAAAAAAATTTATGGATTTTCTGTATTTTATTTAAAAGTTTTATTTAAATAAAATATATATTTATTTTTTGAGATAAATTTAATTATGGGAGTGTGTGACTTGAATTAATTGTTAAACTTTGTAGCTTTTTTAATCTACTACATTATAAAAATAAAATGTATTGTTATCCCAACTTATTTTCTAAAAAATAGGAAAATAAAAAACTTGAGTAAAATTTTTAAATAAAATTTTTTCTATGATTTAATAAATGAAAAAAAGGCTTCATAAAATTAAATAAAAAAATAAGTATATTTGTTACATTTATATATTTATTAAATATTATATGATAAAAAAACTACATTCATTTTTTTTGAGTTTTTTAATATAAAAAATCATAGAAGTAAAAAAAAAATCTAATGAAAAAAAAAGTGAATATATTAACAAGTTAATTTTAAGTAAGTATATAATTTAAAAAGTTAAAAAAAAAAAAACTTATGAAAAAGAAGACAATCCAAAAATCATACTGATAATAATATTAGTTGTTATTAAAAGTAAAAAACGTATACTTGGATTTTGAATTTTTTTTAATGAAATAAATTTATTTAATATATTTATTTTATATATATTAAATAACTATTAAATAAGTTTTTTTTAATAAAAATAGTTTGAGTTGGATGAATAAAAAATTCAGGTCCAATTCTGTAAGGGGAATTAAATAACCTATCTTAATAACAAAAAAACCTGATTTAAGTGACCCTATATTACGTGCTAAATTAGCTAAAGGTATGGGACATAATTATTACGGAGAACCTGCCTGGCCTAATGATCTTTTATATATTTTTCCAGTAGTTATTTTAGGTACTATTGCATGTAATGTAGGTTTAGCTGTTTTAGAACCCTCTATGATTGGTGAGCCAGCAAATCCTTTTGCAACTCCATTGGAAATTTTACCTGAATGGTATTTCTTTCCTGTTTTTCAAATACTTCGTACAGTTCCCAACAAATTGTTAGGTGTTCTTTTAATGGCTGCAGTACCTGCAGGATTATTAACAGTACCTTTTTTAGAAAATGTAAATAAATTTCAAAATCCTTTTCGTCGTCCAGTAGCAACAACAGTTTTTTTAATTGGTACTGCAATATCTCTTTGGTTAGGTATTGGAGCAGCTTTACCCATTGATAAATCATTAACTTTAGGTCTTTTTTAAAATATTAAAATATTAATTTATGTATTATTAATTGTTTACGACTTAGTTAATATTTAGAGAGAAGTTACTTTAAAGTAACTTCTCTCTAAATATTAACTAAGTCGTAAACAACTAAATTTATTTAATATTTTTATAAAAAATAAAAAAATAGTTAATTTAACTAATTAACTATTTTTTTATTTTATACACGTCGTTTTTTTGGAGGTCTACATCCATTATGTGGCATAGGAGTTACATCACGAACAAAATTTAAAATGATACCACTTCTACGAATAGTTCGTAAAGCTGTATCTCGTCCTGGACCAGGACCACTAATCATAACTTCTGCCTGTTTCATACCTTGATCAATCAAAACTCGAATAGCATTTTCTGCGGCAGTTTGAGCTGCAAAAGGTGTACTTTTTTTTGTACCTTTGAAACCACAAGCACCTGCGGAAGACCAAGAAACAGCTTGTCCGCGTATATCCGTTACAGTAACAATTGTATTGTTAAAACTTGCTTGAATATGAATAACTCCTTTAGGTATTCTACGTTTACCTTTACGTAAACTAATTTTTTTTACTAATTTTGGCATAATTATTATTGTTTATTTATTTCAAAAAGTTATTGTATTTTAATATTTTTATATATTTGTTTTAAATAAAAGTTTATATAAATAATATTTACATATATTTTTCATAATTTTATTAAAAGCTTATAATTATCCTTGTCTTTGTTTATGTTTTGGATTAGAACAAACTACCATAATTCTTTTTCGTCTACGAATTAATCGACAATTATTACAAATTTTTTTAACAGAAGCACGAACTTTCATTTTTATATTCCTATCACTATGTTATTTATAATATAAAAAAGATTTTATATTAAATTTTTTAATTTATTACAATTTTAATTTAAAAAAAAAAAATTAACTATTTTGCGATTTAGTACGAAGACGATAAGTTATACGTCCTTTAGTTAAGTCATAAGGACTTAATTCTACTTTAACGCGGTCTCCTGGTAGTATTCTAATATAATTTTGTCTTATTTTTCCTGAAATATGAGTTAAAACTTCACATCCATTGTCTAAACAAACTCGAAACATTGCATTAGGAAGTGATTCTGTGACTACACCTTCCATATCAATCAAATTTTGTTTCTTCATTAAAGGGAAAATTTCCTTTTTTAATTTAACTAACGTTTAAAAATATAGTACTAGCTAGCTTTTTTTTATTTACAAAGATTTTCCTATACAAAAAATTTAAATAAAATGTAAATAAATTACCATACATAACATAAAATTTCTCCTCCAATTTGTTTTTCTCGTGCTTCTCGATCTGTAATGATTCCTTGAGACGTTGAAAGAATAACGATTCCCATTCCACCTAAAACTTTTGGAATTTCTTTATAATTAGAATACATTCTTAAACCAGGTTTACTAATACGTCTTAAAGTTGTTATATAAGGTTTTTTTTTTTTTCCTTGGTATTTCAAAGTAAAAATAAAAAAATAATTTTTATTTTCTTGATGTTCTCTAAAATTTTCTATAAAACCTTCTTGTAATAAAATTTTTCCAATATTTCGAGTAATATTAGTGGCTGGTACTTGAACTGTTTTTGTTTTTTCCAAATTTGCGTTTCTTATAGATGTAATCATATTAGCAATAGTATCGTTACTCATGAAAATTCCTTTTTACTATTAATATAAATAAACTTTTTTAAATTTATTAAAAATTTCTACTTTTTATCTTTGTTTTTTATAATACCTCAGGAGCTAATGAAACTATTTTAGTAAAATTAAATTCTCTTAATTCTCGTGCAACAGGACCAAAAACACGTGTTCCTTTAGGGTTTCCTTCTTGATTAATAACAACGGCAGCATTATCATCAAATTGTATAATAGTTCCATTTTTGCGTCTCAGTTCTTTACAAGTTCGTACAACTACTGCTCGAACTATTTCCGATTTTTTTAATGGCATATTTGGCACTACTTCTTTAACTACGGCGATGATTATATCACCAATATGTGCATATTTACGATTACTTGCGTTTAAAATTTGTATACACATTAATTTTCGTGCTCCACTGTTATCGGCTACATTTAAATAAGTTTGAGGTTGAATCATTTATTTTTTTTTTAACCCCTTTTAAAATAAAAAAAAAAAAAGGGGGGGAGAGAAAAAGAATTACAAAATAAAATTTTACTAATTTTAATTATTTGTATAATTACTGTTTTTTTTTTTTTTTTAGATAACATTGATAACATTGTAGTTATATTTAATTTTCTTTATTAGTTTTTTTTACAAGTGTAGTAGTAATAAATTGAGTACGTATAGGCATTTTGTATGCTGCGATTCTCATAGCCGCTTTAGCAATAGTTTCTGGTATTCCACTTATTTCATAAAGTATTCTACCTGGTTTAACAACAGATACCCAATATTCTGGTGATCCTTTTCCTGAACCCATACGTGTTTCTGCAGGTCGCATAGTAATAGATTTATCTGGAAATATACGTATCCATAATTTTCCACCACGACGTGCATAACGCGTAATTGCTCGTCGTCCTGCTTCTATTTGTCTAGAGGTAATCCAAGCTGGTTCCAGTGCTTGAAGGGCAAATTTACCAAAACAAATAGAATTACCCCGAGTAGATATTCCTTTCATTCGTCCTCGATGTTGCTTACGAAATTTTGTTCTTTTAGGGTTCTAGTCGATTTTTTGTCTCTATTTCAAAATCGGATATGAAGGTTTTCTTTCATCCGGCTTCTCATGAAAAATATTATTGTAAATTTTATTTTTTTAATATTTGTTTTTAGTACATAAATTTTAGTAAGTTAGTAAAAAAATAATAATAATATAAAGTACAATGTAAAATTTTATATTAAAGTTTCACGGGCGAATATTAACTCATTTAGTTTTAACTAATAATAACTAGTTAACTAGTTATTACTTTTTTTTTGTCATTTTTTAAATTTGGTTTTTTTCGCCATCCTATCTAATAATTAAATATAATTTAATATTTATTTTGTTTAATTATAGATCATGTCGTTTTCATTACTTTCAAATAGGCGTTTAGGTTTTTTTTTTTCACAGTGGAGTTTTTTATTTTTTTTCATCAAATTTATTAGTCTTTTTTGATGCAAAACTTTTTTTATTAAAATGAAGTTTTTTTAATTTTTTATTACACTGTTTTTTTTTTATTTCAATTTAACCATACAAATTTAATAATAATTTTTTATTTTTTTATTATAAAATATTTTTTGCTTCATAAATATTTTTTATGAAAAAAAAATTTAAATGAAATTTAATAATTCATTTATTGAGTTAGTTCAATAAAAAGCAAAGAATTAATTTCCAGTTTATATTGGAATTTATTGAGTTTTTTTTTGCTGATTAAAAAAAATATAAATTTTAACGACTCACACACTAAGCATAGGAAATTTTTAGAAGTTTTAAAAAGTTATAAATAACAAAAAATTTTTAGAAGTTTTAAAAAGTTATAAATAACAAATAGAAATAAATTTTTAAAAGAATAAAGATTAATTTAATGATATAAAAAATTAAAACACATTATCTTTCATCTTGGAATATCCAAATTTTTATTCCTAATATTCCATAAATAGTTTGTGCTGGATAATAACAATAGTTGATTTTAGCTCGAAGAGTTTGCAAAGGAACTCTTCCTTCTCTAGCCCATTCTACACGAGCAATTTCAGCTCCATTAAGACGTCCTGCAATTTGTATTTTAATACCTTTTACATTTGTTTTTTTCGCTAATTCAATAGCTTTTTTCATAGTTCTTCTAAAAGCAACTCGACTTTCTAATTGTAAAGCAATATATTCCGCAAGAATACTAGGTTCTCCGTATGGCTTTGTTATTTCTGTTAAAGTCATTTGAAGTTTTTGATCTCCTGGAGTTAACATATTTTGTACATTTTTTTTTAATTGTTCAATACCACGACTACGATTTTTTATCAATAATGCAGGAAATCCGGTTTGTATTTCAACTTGAATCAAATCTGTTTTTCTTTTTATTTCAATACGTGCAATTCCTCCATAATTTGAAGAATTTCTTATATTTTTGTATATATAATCTTCAATACAAGAACGTATTTTTTGATCTTCTTGCAAAAGTTTAGAGTAATTTTTTGGTTTTGCAAACCAATAAGAATGATGGTTTTGATTCACACCAAGACGAAAACCAAGTGGATTAATTTTTTGTCCCATTCTTTTCTTCCTTTCTAAATAATATTAGTTTTTAAATGATGTTAGCATTACTTTTTTTACTGATTTTTAGTTTTTACAGTAATAGTTATATGACAAGTAGGTTTTTGAATAGGATATCCTCGTCCTTGAGCTCTCGGTTGAAATCTTTTTAAAACAACTCCTTTGTTTACTTGTGCTTCACTTATAATTAAATTAGCTTTATTAACTTTTAAATTATTACTTGCGTTTGCTGCTGCCGAAGAAACTAATTGTAATATAGGATAACATGCTCGATAAGGCATAAACTCTAATATCATAAGTGCTTGTTCATATGAAAGACCCCGAATTTGATTAATTACTCTTCGAGCTTTATAAGAAGATATACGTATATGTTTGGCTAAAGCTTTGGTTTCTAAATTTTTTTTGTCATGTTTCATTGAGCCTTACCTCCTAATTAACGACGAGATTTTTTATCATTTTTTGCATGTCCTCGAAAATTTCGTGTAGGTGCAAATTCTCCTAATTTATGACCTATCATACGATCTGTTATATAAATAGGTAAATGTTCTTGTCCATTATGAACAGCAATAGTATGTCCAATCATTGTGGGTACAATAGTGGATGCGCGAGACCAAGTAACTATAATTTTTCTTTCTTTTTTTAAATTAAGATTTTCAATTTTTTTTAGTAAATGATCAGCTACAAAAGGGCCTTTTTTTAGTGAACGTGTCATTACCAATTACCTTTTGTTTTTATGTATATATATGTATTTTTTTTTTTTTTTTAATTAATTATCCATTTTTACGCCGACGTAAAATTAAAGGATTACTATACTTTTTAATTTTTCGAGTTCTTGTTCCAAGTGCAGTATGACCCCATGGTGTTAATGGTTTTTTTCTTCCAATAGGAGCTCGTCCTTCACCGCCTCCATGAGGATGATCTATAGGATTCATAACAACGCCTCTTACTCGAGGACGTTTTCCTAACCATCGTTTTGATCCGGCTTTACCCAAACTTTTATTACTAGTATCAGCATTTCCAATTTGTCCAATTGTAGCTAAAGAATTTTGAGATACTAAACGAACTTCGCCAGAAGGTAATCGTAAAGTAGCTAATTTACCTTCTTTTGCAATAAGTTTGGCTACAGTTCCAGCAGTTCTGACTAATTGTCCACCTTTTCCAGGTGTTATTTCTATATTGTGTATAGCAGTGCCTAAAGGCATATTGGTTGAAGTAGACCTTTTATTTTTTTATACCCAAATAAAGTCTCTTCCCAAACTGTACAAGCCTTTCTCAAGGCATACAGCTTTCTAGATGTATATTTTGTTATATAATTGGTAATAATTTTAATTATAATTATTTTTTTTTAACTACATACATCCTAGTTTTTTCATCATCTAACGTACTTTTTTGTATAACGTTAAACTGAATGACTTTATAAATTTACGTTAACATTTTTTCTTTAATTAATAACTTAGGAGGCTTTTTTTTTTTTAAATCATTTTACAGTTTCAAAATTGCCTTTGACCATCAATTTGAATGTGATTAACTTATTTTATGTATTAATTAACTTATTTTATGTATTAAATAAAAAATAAGTGTTGCCAATATTTTATTATATGCTTAAGTTAAAATAAGAATTTCTCCATATTATAATATCTTTAAATTTTTTATTATAATATTAAAATATTTTAGTAAAAAATTATAACACAGGCTATTGTTCCTTTTTAGTTTCCTTTTAAGGTTATGGTAATAATTTTTTTTTATTAGTACTTAATTAGTGCTAGATTTATAGATTTTACTGCAAATCTACTTGGTTTTTTCCAATTACGTAAAAAAATAATTCAAACCGCACTCAAAGGTAAGGCATTTCCTATTAAAATAGGAGCTTCATTACTAGAAATAATTGTATCTCCAATTTTTATTCCGCGAGGATGTAAAATATATCTTTTTTCTCCATCTTCATAATTTACTAAGCATATATTTGCAGTACGATTAGGATCATATTCAATACTTGTAATTTTTCCTGAGATATTTTTTTTATTTCGTTTAAAATCAATTTGGCGATATAAACGTTTGTGACCTCCTCCTTTATATCGGCTAGTAATAATTCCTTGATTATTACGTCCTTGTTTATTATGTTTTTGAAAAGTTAGTTTTTTTTGTGGATGAGATTTTACTATTTCAAAAAAACTTAGTATAGAACGATTTCGTGTGCCTGGAGTATAGGCTTTGTATAAACGTATAGTCATAAATAAGGTAGATAAAAATTAAAAAGTTTATTTGTTTGAAAATAGTGGAATAGAATAACCCGATTGAAGTGTAATAATCATTCGTTTATAACGTATTGAATGTCCTATAATTAAACCTATTTTTTTTTTTTTTTTTGGAGGTACATGACTATTTATTGCTTTTACTTTTACATTAAAGAAATTTTCAGTCCATTTTTTTATTTGTGTTTTAGTCGATTTTTTATTAACATCAAAAGTATATTGATTTTTTTCTAATAAACGAATTGTTTTTTCTGTAAGTACTGGATATTTTACCTCATCCATAATTTTTTTTTGCTCCTTTTTATTAAATATTAAAAAGTATTTTTAAATATTTTTTTATTGTATCAGAAAAAATTATTATAAATATATATTTTTTTTTTATTAATCTTGTTTTTGAATTAATAATATTAGTAAATTCTTTTTTATTTTATTTTTAGTAATTTTAAATTTTGTTTGTGCATCCAACAGGAGTTGAACCTGCGAATTCTCCAATTATGAGTTGGGTGCTTTAACCGTTCAGCTATGGATGCTATTTTTTTTTTTTTTTTAAGGTATTTATTTGTTTTTACTTTGTATAGTTTTTATTTTGTATAACAATATATATTATATTATTTTTTAAGAAAAA